TTTTTTTTTATTTTGGGGCAACTTATTTATTAAATTTATTAGAAACGAGTTTATGAAGAAGTAAACCCGTGAATCTTTCTCGCATCGAGAATCATGTGAAAACATATCGAATTCCTAACCTAATATGCATATAAAATAAATATACCTTTGACGAATAACCTTCGCAAACAAAAAACTCTATAAAATTGAAACGAATAAGCATAAATTGAACTTTGATTTAGCAAATTTTGCGAATCTGCTCTGCTTTGCTCGTACGAGATTTTGCGTTAAATTCGGTAAAATGTATGATACGGCAAGAGCCAACTATTTGATGCAATAATTAAAATTTGAAGAAATTTATATTTATTCCCGTACGCCCACGGGATGCAACAAAATAAGGTTATGCAACTGCTTAATTACCTGCAACGAATCCATTATCTTTTGAATTTGAACGAATCACACTCCTTCATATACATCGGGAGTCCATTGATGGAATGGAAAAAGGGACAATTTAAAAGCTGTTCCAGCTGCAATAAACGCAGCAGAGATATAACTTAGAGAGGCATATCGACTGGATAAAATTCCATTAACTACTTCATCAATCTCAAGTTGCCCTCCGGAAGGTGCATACAGCAAAGAAAAACCATATAGTAAAAAGGATGAACTAGCTCCGCTCATCAATAAGAATTTCATACTTGCTTCGTCCGATCTTATGTCCCGTTTGGTATATCCGGATAAGAAACAAGAAGATAAAGCTAGGAATTCAAGGGATACATAAATGGTTACCAAATCGCTAGCATAGCTAAGAACCATTCCTCCCAAACCTGCAGTCAACTTAAACAATAAGAATTCTGCCAAAGGCATTTTCGAACAAAGTATGTAATCAACCGACAAAAGAACAGATAGCAACGAACAAATCAATGGAAAAAATCTGAATATATTGCTGAAATTACTGGTATGAAAATGATCAAAATCGATGAAAAATGTCCACTGACATAGCAAGAAAATCACGCCGACTAATGTGGATATTATAAAAATTTTGTGAAGCAAAATTGTATTTCTACCCTTGTTTGACAAGTCAATTACAACTATTGTAACTAAGCTTAAAATTAGAGTAATTTCCGGTAAAATTGGCAAATTAGCAAGGGTGAAAATTAATTTTGATAAAAAAGGGTTGATATCATTCGTGATAAAAATCTAGGTAATGTTTGAGATTAGGTTCTTCTATGTCGCATCCTTTGGAAAAAGGGAAGATTGATAAATTAAATACTTCCATAGTTAGATACTTACATATCTATGTAACTACGTAAACTGTTTCAACAAAGTACAAATGTATAACAAATTAATCAATTTGGTAGCAAAGTTGAAACAAACTGAATTCATGAGAAACTTGTAATGTTATTCAAATCTCATCTCTAAGACGGGAAATTTAACTAAAACGGACCTGATCAAAGTTAAACGCCAAACTCTTTGATTATTTGAAACTTCAGATTTGCCAGAAACGATAAATTGACTCAGTATCTCTAGGTCAAATTTACGTTGCAAAAGACGAATTGTACTCCTATGTTTACCGGCTAAAGTACGATTGCACGAAATTTGCAATATATATCTCAATCTACGCAACTCATCTCGATTTGTTGAGGCACCGTAATACAAGGAAAAAACTTGCCAAAATTCTACATACCTATTCACAATTTCAACATCTGTCCAAACAGCCCAGGCCAATTTACCAACCGGACGTCCGGTACCATCACAAAAATTGCGCTTCGCCAGAATCTTAATGATTATTGAGATTGGAATCCTAGGATAAAATTTGTTTTCACTTAAAATACCGATGTGCAAACCCATCGTGGTTTCAATCCGGACATTTTTTGAAACTGGTCGCACAGTTGACGTGTAACCTAGGAATGAAATGCAACTGGTGGGTAATAATCCCAGACATGGTTGGTTAAATCTGATTTGGTGGTGGAAATGATGTTTGAAAAGTGTCAAAAAATAGGAAAGCAATTTTTCCGCGAAATAGTGAGTTCCCCTAAAAACTATGACAATTTTGTTTCCATATCTTCCGTAGTGAATACACAAACTTCGGGTGAAACAGGAGTCGATGCCTACTGCTGCGCCCGATTTGAATCCATATGTAGATACATGTTTCTCTTTCCGAATAATGTTATGATGCTCAATAGATAAAAAATAATTGACTCGCGAATTAAATATTTGGTTCCACGAAATTAGCAGAAGTAAATCGATCTCGCAGATGTAGAAATTTCGAAGTAGAACGTTGATACTCCTTCTTCCCCTTATTCTACAAGGGGAAAGAGTTCTCTCGCAGAAAATTTTGTTACAAGAAACCATTCTTAACAAATGCGGAAGTGAAACATCTTTAATTTGTCGTCGAAACAATCGAATTGAAGTTTCCGAATGGAGATTCTGTGGCAAATCAGTTTTTAAAACATGATTAGATTTCGTAAATCTATCTTCCATAAATAAAAATATCGAATGGATGGACTGCGATATTTTTGACCTACTATTTTTTATATCTCCTGCCAAGCAAAATAGAGATATGCCTAAAGTTAGACATATTATTTTTAAAAGTGGGTATAAATGAAAATCTGCATCTAATCTATTGGTTAAGTTTTTAAGAAATCCTAAATCAAGAATTTCCAAATAATTACAGACACGCATAATACCAATTAGACGTCTGACTGCTACTATACTCCATGCCCCGAAAACTAACTCGATGTCGGACCTGTCTAATCTTTGTTTACTATCCATTAAATAAAAATTCTCTTCGAACAGAAAAAGAGGTGGATATGGAAAACAATCTTTGTTAATATAAATCTTTTCGTTTTTTTGCAACGCACCGGATTTAGTGAGAGATCCGTAAGTGGTTTTCGTCGCGGTAACTCCCAAGAATTGGTTTGTTTGAGACATAAATTTTTTCTTTCCGGAAAATCTGAGGTGTTAACAATTTTATCTACAGGTTATTGACGGATTGAATTTTGTTTAAAATTGAGGTTATTGGCTAGTATCATTCTTCCCAAAATTGAAATTGGTATCTTACATAGTAAATAATGGAATTAGTAAGTATATACCGATGCGGGAAATACTTACTAATCTAGCTCCTGCCAAAGAAACATTCATTGAAGTAAAATTTTGAATAAATCTTCTTCGATAAGTTATCAAATTGCCAGGATGCCTCTTTGCTGGGAAGAGGCGTAGTAATTAATGTCAATCATCAGATACGAACTTATGTGCAAACTTTCAAGTTCAATTTGAGTTCCGGAGGGAGTTTGGTATTAATCTTTTTATTTGCCGGAATTAATTATTTCAAATCTCCCCCTCTGTTACTCCACCTATTCATTGCATTTCTAAAAATACCTCTAATATTGCTTCTCGCAAAGTAGGTCTTGGCGTAGAACCAATAGTCTTTCCTAAACAATTGGCTTCTCAAAGGAATGACAAGTACGACGTAGAGGTAGAGTACGACAAAAAAAGAAGGATAATACAAAAACATCTGAAAATATCTGTAAACTAAGCCCGTTAGATTCTCCTAAATTATTAGATCTTCCCGAAATCCGAGTTTTCCCCTTGGAATTCGGTTCTGACTCGTTCAAGTAATTTTGCCCGTCTCAAAATATCACGGACAGTTTCTGTCAATTGAGCTCCGCTTCTACACAAGGAAGTGATAGCCAAAATATCTAGCTGGGTTTCCTCCTTCCGAGGGTTGTAAAACCCGATTTCCCTAGTGACCTTCCCTTCTCGCCGAGATTTAGCGTTAATTGCGACTATTCGGTAGGTCATTTATCGAGATAGGTACATACAAAGATAAACCCCCTCGCGAAACCGCATAGGAAAGTTTCAGTTCGTGCGGCTTGATACGTAACTCCAGTTGGGTAGATTAATACTTCTTTTCCAAAGGAAAAAAAATTGAGGGAGAGAAATACTGATTACTCATACCGTCCCCTTCGTTGAGTTATCTTTTTACGAATCACTGCCCTGTAGGAAAGAATTATTACTAAGGAACGGGAGAGACAAAATACTTATTCCCTTGCTTCTGCTTCTTCACTCCCTAATGGGTTCAGGTAGATATTCGACATGCCCTCGTTCGTAGATCGATTTTGATAATCCTCAGGTTTAGGCTTAACCCCAGGGCTTCTCAAATTGAGAATCGGTAGCAACAAAACCTATCTCCGTTAACCCCTATATTAAGTATAAAAACTCATATCGCTGAATAAAAATGTTCTTCCCACACGCAATGAGAGATGAAACTCAATTGGGACTAGGTAATTGAATCATTTTATATCAGTGTTAATGAATTAACCTCAAAATAATTGAGTTTTCACATCTTGGTGAAAAATCTTTTTTCATTTCAAAGAAAAATAATAATAGATTTATGAGGCTTTACTGCTCCATTTTGTGGAAATAACCATAGATACCATTTCTCTCAAGATGTATGGATAAACTAAAGTAAATGTGTATCCCTCAAGTTTCATTGAATAATAGTTTTTAAGAAATGTCGAAGTGAAAACGTCTCAACCTTTGGAAAGAACCGGCGGTTACTGAATTCCGCAGAAACGATCTCGGTGCTCGAGTCACCCGTTGCTTCCTACCATATCGTTTCAGGCGTAATTTTACCGTAATATCTAAAAACCGAGAATTTCTCATTATTAAATACTTCTTGGTTTACTAAGTATCGTCGATTTTTGGTACCAATTTTTCAGTGCATTCCCAAAATGAAAGAATTAAATGATCTGAAACTTATCTCGAATGATTAATTGACTAGTTTATCGAACTAAGCTAGGGGCTTAGTCTTTCTTTAGCCGCATACATCACATCAACTGTAATTTCCGAAATATTGTTTCGTTTCGCAAAAATCTCGGTATTTTTTTTGATTTTCCCCCTTACAAAACCGGGGATTCTCTTTGGTTCCGACTCAGCTTCGGGGGCCCAATCAATATCTCTCCTATCTGTCGATAGGGACTTGGTGTTTACTCCCTTGGTGTCATGCCCTCCAAAAACGTCTGATAGGTGATCTTCCATACCCAGATTAAATGAATTGTAGATTAGATCCGATATTTGATTAGTTCCCTCGTAACCCAAAAAAGGTCGATATCCTGGAGGAAAATTCTGAATATGAACTGGCGAAGAAATAACTCCACACGGAATATCAATACGTTTGCCAATATGGCGCTCCATCTGAGTTCCAAATATAGCAGAGGGCTCAATACGGGCTATTGTATCCCCAATTTCGGTATGATCTTCCGTAATTAGAATTTCATCACACAAACCTTGAACCTGCTCGTTGAACCATTCCGCATCATGCTTGCAATACGTGCCTGAACAACTCACACGAATTCCCATTTCTCTCACGAGTATCTTGGTAATCGATGCAGCATGAGTTGCATCGCCGGAAACCGCTGCTTCTTTTCCAGCCAAATTTTGACAATCGATAGACTTGGAAAACCAAGCTGCTTGGGAAACAAATTTTGTTTGATTTTCAACATATAAATCGTAGTTAAGTTCCTTTTCCAGTAGTACGAAAGCCCACAAATTTACAGGTTTCCCAATCTGTGCAATAAAATCGGCTATATTCAAAATACCTATGGGAGTTGTCGATATGTGAGGCATTCCATATTCCTTCTCAAGAAGAGTTGCTGCCATCAAACCCATCTCCCGATAAGGCACTATATTAAACCAAGCCCTTGGTAAGTTCTTTAGATTCTCGAGAAACTCCCCTTCCGGAATTACTTGATTGATTGATACTCCCGGTTCTCCAAGTAAACGTTTCAACTCGCGACAGTCATGTTGATTGTGAAAACCTGAGGTAGAAATTCCTATAATATTTGCTGAAGGCGCATCCGTCAGGGATCGATTGGATATTCCTTCCTTGCGAGCTCTATCTAAATAATGTCGAACTATTTGTTCCAAGGTTTTATCCGAAGCTTGAAGCTCATTAACTCGGTAATGATTAACATCTGCGAGAATTACATCAGAATCGGAATAGAAAGAAGCCCGATCCACAAAATTTTGCAGATCCTCCTGTAAAATACTAGAAGTACACGTAGGTGTCAAAACAATTAAATCGGGGCGTTATTCCTCATCTTTTCGGCTTATATTGTTTACAACCTTATCTCGGGATCCACGCGCTAACACGTGTCGATCTACCACACTGGCAGTTACTGGGGTAAAATCCCTTTCCCTCTCCAACATAGAACGCATTACGTTGAAGTGGTCATCTCCCAAAGGGGCATGCATTATAGCATGTACGTTTCTGAAAGAACTAGCTACCCGTAAGGTACCAATGTGGGCGGGTCCAGCGTACATCCAATAAGCTAATTTCATAGTTTACTTTTACCATTTCGTTGCTTCGCATCCTGGGGAGATCTATTGCTATATGTGGCTTATTGTCATAATATGAACTGGAAGATTAATTAGAGAAGCTATTTCTCATTCTATGGAACCAAGATTCTATGGCCCCTCCCCTTTCTTTCAATCTGGGACGGAAGGATTCGAACCTCCGAGTGACGGAACCAAAACCCGCTGCCTTACCGCTTGGCCACGCCCCACAAATGTGTCACTATAATGACAATATCATACTTTGGTTTCTCCGTCAACCCCTTTCCATCACTTAGCGACTCAGCTCCCTAAATCGGAACAACTGGGGAAAGAAAAATTGGAATGAGTGAAAACTGCCGGTATTTTATGAAAGAAACTAATTGGAAACACGTTTGGAAAAAGTTTGGTTCGGCGCAAAATTGAATTTCCCAATGCCCTACTTATTTGAGTGGAGGAATATATAATAATATATAGTCATATACATATATGTAAATAAAGATATATAGATGTCCGATAGGTTAACCAATCGAAAGATGAAGTGTAACCGTGTCGGAGAAAAATCATTTGTTATATTATTGGAGAATAAACATGATAGTTTTGTATAACATCTATCTAGAAAATCCTCTTCACTTTAATGACGCTTCCTTCGCCAAGTTACCTGAAGCTTATGCCATTTTTGATCCAATTGTAGACGTAATGCCAGTAATACCAGTGTTTTTCCTTCTTCTAGCTTTTGTTTGGCAAGCCGCAGTTAGTTTCCGATAATCTAGTAAGAGATCGATTGAATCAGAATTACCCCGACTTCTAATATTTTCCCGATGGGATGATTATTACGGGTGGGGCGACGGTTGGGACGAAGCAGAGGCAGTTTTCCCAAAAAAACAGAAAATTTACTTCAATGAATCAAATTTCAACTTTTTTTACCTGGGGCGTGCATAACAAAAAAATGAATCTCAATGCAACGGTGTGCCAAATAATGTTTATCTTTCCCGCCGTAACTTGATTAGGAGTTGGCAAGCATCAATGAATTACTGAATCAAACATTTTGACGAGTTTTTTTTATTACACCCAATATTTTATTACACCCAATAAAGCGGAAAAGAAGGAGGGATGTGATGTTAGTTAAAATGATAACAAATTTGCTAGGTGAAGCAATGTATCGCTATACTATTAGCTGAATTCCTACCCTAATTGTTGAAAAAGAAGAAGGAAGATATATTCGTAGTTCAAAAGATCAAAAGAATAGGAATGACTAGAGAGAAATAAATGGGTATTTCGGGAAATAATTTATGTCTCATCTCACCTTTTCACCTTTCATTATAAACACGGAGTTACGTCATGCTTACCCTTAAGCTATTTGTCTATACGGTAGTCATCTTTTTTATCTCGCTTTTCGTTTTTGGATTTTTATCAAATGATCCCGGACGAAACCCTGGTCGTAGGGATTGAGTCGGACTTAGTTTCTTGTATTGATGATTGACGAGAAAAATTGGTTATTACATCACTTCACCCAATCGACTAGTAAAGGAGAGAGAGGGATTCGAACCCTCGGTACATAGAAATTGTACAACGGATTAGCAATCCGACACTTTAAACCTCTCGGCCATCTCTCCAAAAGATTTGGGATGTCTTTTATTTTTATTACTTAATTTTAACACGGATTTGTAGTTTGAGTCTATGTGACTTATCTTTTGTAACAAATTCTGAGTAAGAGAAGAGCAACAAACTCAATCACGCATTGGAATTGAATTTTGGATAATTTCTGGAAGGACTTCTAGATGAAGTAGTCATACAATTTCTACCCTTTCGTCAAACCCTTCTCCTGTTTCTCCCTTTTTAAGGACAGGATGGAAGTAGTGGAAGAGATAGATTTGTAGGAATATCTTATCAGATAGGAATTTCGAGAGGGAATCCATAGTTCACATCCCAACCGGATCCGAGTTGGACAATTCACTTACTTTCTTTTTGAATAGGCGAAAAATTATGAGTAATGTATCAGTTTTAGTTCGTACTATCCGCACTAGAGAAAGTAATCGCCGCAAAAAACGTCCCAATCGATCCCAAGAAACAATTTAGTACCGAAAGATATTTCTATCTATTCCTTTATATATGGAGAGAAAGTAGAGATTGGAAAAAAAGCTTCTTGACGCTAAGATATATCCCTAAGAAAAGCAACTAGAAGGAGAGATCATGAATTTAGAAATAATTACGCAACTCGCTGTTCTGACGCTAGTAGTTGCATCAGGACCGCTAGTAATTGCATTACTAGCTGCCCGGAGAGGTAATCTATAAAATAGTACCGCAATTTTGGGCTTCGCAACACGTATCGATTTAATTTATAGAAAGGAAGGGAAAAAAGAGGTGGGGGGGGGCTCCTCCTATATTAATCTATATTAATGCAGATACGGAGATCTCCGATCCATATCAGGAGGTATGTACAATTAATTCGTGTAACTAATATAATACCGCTGTGCCTCGGCGGGTATAGTTTAGTGGTAAAAGTGTGATTCGTTTTGTAATGATTTTGATAGTTGAGGGATCTTTCAAACCGAATCTCAACTGGATAAACTGGAGAAACTTTATTTTTCTAGAAGTAACTATGTGTCTCCCTACTACTTTTTTGGCATTGGGAAAATATTCATCCATCCCGTTACTCATGTACTTCAAAAGCTGAAGAAATTAGTGACGAAGCAGAATTACCTCATTACCCCCAAAAAACTTGGGTTGATTTACACCCCCAAAAAAGAAAAGAATCTATGGATAGACATCTAAGATATTTGTCTCGTCGTCACTAAACCTTGGAGAAAAATCTGATAGAAGGAGTCGAAATGAATCAATCCTGGTTTATCAGGATTCTCAAATACTTACTTGGTTGAGCAGTATCCAATGTTTCAACGACTCGGCGAGAAATATTTCCCTAAGGATTTTTAATAAAAAGAAAAAAAAAATAAGGAACGAATGAAAGAAAAGGATTGATAACACTAATTCTCCTCTCAAAGGATCATCTAAAAAGTATATCCTTGGTATACGACCAGGATGCATACAAAACTAACATAGATGCTATGAGCGCCTCTCGTCTTTTGGAGGCAAAATGAATGGTTTATTCTTCGTGTCTAATAGGGTGCCTAATAGGGGAAAAAACGTTCTCACGAAACATCTAAGCTCGTACCTCCCACGAAGAAACGAAACTTCATCGCAATGACTTGTCCTCTTCGAGTGAAGTAGAAGAAGGAGGCCACCCTTGTTCCTGATTGGTTTGTCTAATTCAACAGACGTATTAGGCAAATCTCAACTAATTTTAAACCCTTTTTCCCCATAAAGGAGCCGAATGGGCCGAAACGTCCAAGTTCGGTTCTGAATTAGCAACGCCATGACCATTTGTTGGCGTCGACTATAACCTTTAGCCTTCCAAGCTACTGATGCGGGTTCGATTCCCGCTACCCGCTATTCTTGCTAGTAATAATTCTACTAATAATCCTAGTAATATTGCAGCTCTACCTCGGCAGAACTAAACTAATATTCTACTTATTGTATACATATGATATGTCGTGGACAGACAAAAGCTCTTGTTTGTCCACGACTTGGCCCCTAACACGTGGGTGCACTCCACTTGAATCAAGAAGCAAAGTGAGGTAAGGAGGAAGAGACGTCCATCGTCTAATGGATAGGACAGAGGTCTTCTAAACCTTAGGTATAGGTTCAAATCCTATTGGACGTAATTTTGTATAAGAAACAAGCTCGCTCCCCCTACGGGGGAGTTGATTGGGTAGTGTGTCAAAGTGGTTGTATATTGTGCAATATGCAGCTCAATCAATCATTTCTGCAGTAAAAAAAGTTCTGTTGACTCCCTAATTGCTTCTTTTAAAAGCGTTTCCGCCTGTTCCGTAGACACTTTTGTAGATCGAATAATTTCACCAAAGTTAGGTTTGTTGGTTGTTATATACTCACGTAGCTGAACGAGGAATCGTTTTACCTGTTCAACATCTGGCACATCTAAATATCCGTTGACTCCGGTGTAAATAGTAGCTACTTGCTCCTGTACCGATAGAGGAGCTGACTGAGATTGTTTAAGCAGTTCGCGCAATCGCTGTCCCCTAGCTAATTGATTTTGAGTAGTTTTGTCAAGATCGGAAGCAAATTGGGCAAAAGCCTCTAATTCCGCGGATTGCGCTAATTCCAATTTCAATTTGCCAGCTACTTGTTTCATAGCTTTGATTTGAGCTGCAGAACCTACTCTAGATACAGAAATACCCACATTGATTGCCGGTCGAATCCCGGCATTAAATAAATCCGCTGATAGAAATATTTATCCATCGGTAATAGGAATAACATTGGTAGGAATATAAGCTGAGACATCTCCCGCTTGTGTTTCAACGATGGGTAAGGCTGTCATGCTGCCCTCCCCTAATTGGGAACTCAACTTAGCTGCCCTCTCTAGGAGACGAGAGTGTAGGTGAAAAACATCTCCCGGATATGCTTCCCGACCAGGCGGTCTTCTCAGTAACAAAGACATTTGTCGATAAGCCTGGGCTTGTTTTGAAGGATCGTCATAGATAATCAGGGTATGCTGGTTGCGGTACATGAAATATTCAGCTAAAGCCGCTCCTGTATAGGGAGCGAGGTATTGCAGAGTAGCTGGAGAATTTGCGGTTTCCGAAACTACGATGGTGTACTCCATGGCACCGCGCTCCTGAAAGGTATCGACTACCTGAGCCACAGAAGAAGCCTTCTGACCAATAGCTACATAGACACATATAACATTTTGACCCTTCTGGTTCGGAATCGTATCTGTAGCTACTGCTGTTTTGCCAGTTTGTCTATCCCCAATAATTAATTCCCGTTGACCGCGACCGATAGGAATCATAGAGTCAATAGCAATTAAACCTGTTTGTAGGGGTTCATACACGGAGCGTCTTGAAATAATACCCGGAGCGGGGGATTCTATCGATCTAAACTCAGAAGCTGGGATTTGGCCTTTACCGTCGATAGGTTGGGCCAACGCATTTACTACACGGCCTAGAAACGAGTTACTAACTGGTATTTGGGCGATCCTTCCTGTGGCTCGTACGGAGCCTCCTTCTTGTATGGTTAAACCATCGCCCGTCAGTACGGCCCCAACATTATCAGATTCCAGATTCGAAGCAATGCCAACTGTACCGTCTTCGGATTCCACCAATTCGCCAGCCATTACTTCGTTGAGTCCATGAATGCGGGCAATTCCATCTCCTACTTAAGGTACGGTACCGATATTAACAACTTTCACTTCTGGAATATACCCTTCGATTTGCTTGCGAATGATGCTGCTAATCTCGTCAGGTTGGATGTTTATTACCATTTTTGCCAAAAAATATTACTGCGAGGAGGAAAAGTAAAAATGAAACCTGTCCCATGATAAAATGGAAGCTAAAAGTTGCGACTAAATGGATTTGTTCGCCATGGCTCTGAGCAGGCCAATGTGATAATCAATCATTTGCAGATGCAATTCATTAGTTAGACGATTGTTCAAGCTTTCCAAAGCTCTTTCGGACGCTAGTCGAGAAACTTGCTGCCGAACTTGCTCAATTGCTCGTTGCTTTTCAAAACGAATTGCATAATTCTTACTATCCTCGAGTCCCTTTAAATCGTTGTCAGCTGCATCGACAAGATCTCGCCGTTCCTTATCCATTTGCGTAAGTCCAGTGATGCGAATCTCACTCGCTTTTATTTCTGCTTGTTGCAATCGGATACGAGCCCTCTGAAGTTTTTCAGTTGCTTCTGCATGACGCTCCTCCGCATCCCGAATCGTGTTCGAAATTGTTCTTTCACGATTTTCTAAAAAATTGATCAATGAAAGTGGATTACGAATCTTCAACTTCGAAAGACTAATGATCTCTTCCCAAACCGAACATGGATCTTTCAACCCATACGGCTTTCCGGCCCGTCTCTCTCTCCCGATAAGGTTTGGGAAATCTAATAATCCTACACGGGCTTGCCTCCCCCTTTTTGTCTCGAAGAGAAATAACTAATATTTGAAAAGACAAAAAATTGGTAGCTCTCCCAAAAAATTATTTGAATTATTTGTAAGCCGTTTCTTCCAAGTAGTATTCGTCTTAGATGGGTTGTCGATTCAGCAAATTGAGCGGGATTGATAGAAATCAACTCCACTATCTATATATACTTATATATAAATTTCTCCCAAAAGGTGAAAGAAATTAAAGCATTCTCGATACGAGCATCGTGTAACGAGTTCTGCGTTTTCGATTGCAACTTGAGTTACGCGACGGGGGAAAGAAAACCCCAATTTTGCTAAGACTTTAAGCCATTTGGCTTTAACCATATTGACCAAGTCCCGACAATTGGTCGGTGAGAATCAGGATTTCACCAATTATGCGGAATGCTCTGGTTCTTGCATAACATTCATTTGCGGGTAATTCGTCGGGGTTTTGCACCTTTTCTCGTTTAATTAATAAATTAATTCAGGTGCAACTGAGGAAATCAGTTATCCTACTCAGATATACGACTCGCACACACCCCCTTTCCATAATAAAACAATATACCTAGTACCAAAATTAAGTTAATCAGGTTTATCTCGAATATATTAGTATTTAAACCAATACTTGCAGCGGGAGCCCAATAACTCAAGGGAGCGAAGATCTCACTTATACTTCCCGTATTCCTTTCCCTCCTTGAAGGTTTTATGAAAATTGGACAACTTCTAGTCCGGCCTGGCAAAAATTGACAAATTTTGGGAAAGAGAAAAAGAATGACTAGAAAAAGGGGATTCCCCTTCCGAGTCATACATTTCGGCGACAAATTGTAGTTTGTCTAATTCGTTCACCAATTTCTATTTAGTGTAAAGCAAAGAATGAAAAAGCGGAGCAAAGGCTTGCTAAAAGAAATGGCTATGCGGCTTTCTTTTTTTTAAAGCCTCTCTCTCCCAGGAAAGAAGAAATTCAACAGTTCACCGCTGATTTAGAAAGAATTTTGTTTGAAAACGGAAGAAGAGGAGGAAAACGAATGGTCGGTATATTCAATGAATTTTTTCTTTTTAAGAACGAATTAAACAAGCGGATTTGCAAATAACAGGGCTAGAGCTACAACTGATCCATAAATTGTCAAAGCTTCCATGAAAGCCAAACTTAACAATAAAGTGCCTCGTATCTTACCTTCTGCTTCTGGCTGTCTTGCTATACCCTCGACCGCCTGACCCGCAGCAGTACCTTGACCAACACCGGGGCCAATTGAGGCGAGACCTACAGCTAACCCGGCAGCGATGACAGAAGCGGCAGAAATCAATGGGTTCGTATTAGTCTCCTCCTATTTTATTTACGTCAATCAATTTTGATTGTTCCGCTGGATATCAATGATATCAGATTTGACGAAGATTTTCTAATGAAAAAGAAATTTGAGAAATCAATTTCAATTTTATAAGGGTCTAGTCAGAACTAGTGATGTGGCCCGGTATAGTAAGTACTAGTACTCGCATACCTGGCTAATGTCCAACTGGAAACGATAATGAAGTAAAAGAAGGAAACATCTACTTCATTTTCAGTTAGACGTCGGTCAGTAATATTTTCCGATTGAAACCAATATTTTGGCTGGATCAGAAAAATTTGGGTATTCGGTAATAATAATAATCATATACCGAACCACGTTTGTCCCAATCCCAATGGTGGTAAGATTTAATAACTTCATTTGATATATTACAGGAAAAAGATAACTGGGATCTAGCATCACTGGCTCAAACGAGCAGCATACAAACAATAGAAATATCATTCATCTTTGTTGTGAACCATTTGAGCCCAGCGTCGAGGATGATAATCTTTCTTTTCTATCTAATATTTTAAACGATTCCATTTGAATTGCGTGTATGTTTGTGGGGGGGGAGGGCTCCTTTCGATCGAGACTACTGCAAATGTCGAAAGAACGGGAAGCGCGGGTCTCGTGCTGTAGTATCATAATACCACATAAACGGCCTCTCTTCACTATAGCGATCTGCTAAATTGTATTCATACAAAATCTTTTGCAACTAAATTGAAATTCCAATTCATTCTATTAGTGATGACCTTCCGTGGATTCCCCGATATAAGCTGCAGCTAAAGTGGCAGAGATTAAAGCTTGTATGGCGCTTGTGAACAACCCCAAAAGCATCGTAGGTACGGGAACAATTAAGGGTACTAGGGAGACAAGAACAGCTACTACCAATTCGTCAGCCAAAATGTTTCCAAACAGTCGAAAACTAAGTGATAGGGGTTTGGTGGAGTCTTCCAAAATATTAATAGGTAGTAGTACCGGAGTTGGCTGTATGTATTTGCCGGAGTAACTAAAACCCCTCTTGTGCAAACCCGCGTAAAAATGTGCTACTGATGTAAGCAAGGCTAGTGCGACCGTGGTGTTGATATCGTTCGTAGGTGCAGCCAGCTCTCCGTGAGGTAACTGAATGACTCGCCAAGGAAACGAAGCACCTGACCAATTGGAAACAAAAATGGATAGAAACATCGTTCCAATAAATGGAACCCAAGGACGATATTCCTCTTCACCCATCTGGGTCCTGGTTAAATCTCGAATAGATTCAAGAACATACTCAATAAAATTTTGGATACCAGTTGGTATTGGTTGCAAATTCCTAGTAGTCACAGCAGGTAAAGCTAGCAATAGAGCGATAACAACCCGAGAAGTTATAAGAACCTGCGCATGGACTTGGAAGTTTCCTATCTGCCAATAAAAGTGTTAACCTACTTCTACACTAGATACTTGACACAAATTAGCAATTTCATCAATTTGCAGTTGTTCAATTTGCGTAATACCCCCCCTCCCAATGAAGAGCAAAATTATCTGAAATATTTATCATTGGAAAAATGTCTCGAAAAAGAAGAGACATGTTTCTTATTTCCCATTAAAATCTACAATTATCTTACCTTCTGGAAGACCTTTGACTGCTTCGTCAGAAATCGTCGAGATAGTGCTACTATATAGTTATCAGCCTTTCTACTCGTTGAGTTACCTCCGGGACCTTCAGGTTTGAACGACCCTCGCAAATAGCTAATGCTGGTTTATCCAATATCCATCGGATTGAAGATCTTGCATCATCATTGCCAGGAATTGGAATATCTACAAGATCCGGATCGCAATCTGTGTCGACAACACAGATTGTGGGGATACCCAGAATACTGCATTCCTTGAGAGCAATGGATTATTCGTGTTGATCGGTAGTTATCGCAATATCGGGTGAATCTGACATATATTGAATTCCACCTAGACATTTCTTCAATTTAAACAATTATCCCTTCAAAATCGCGGCCTCCTGTTTTGGAAGTCAATCAAATCCCCCTCTATCTTCTCCAGTTTGTAAGTATTGAAACCTGCGAAGACGTGTCTCCGTGGTGAACCAATTTGTTAGCGTGCCACCTAACCATTTTTCATTTACGTAATGGCATTGAGATCTAAGTGCAGCCGATGCTACCAAATCAGCTACTTGATGCTTTGTACCCACCATCGAGAACTCCTTTCCCTCCGCTGCTGCATCGAATACCAAATCACACGCTTCAGACGAAAGACGAGCAGTCTGAGTTAGGTCGAGAATATGAACACCCCTACGTTCTGCAAATATATATGGAGACATTTTGGTATTCCATTTATGAGTTTGATGCCCGAAGTGAATTCCAGCCGCCATCATTCCTTCCAATTCAATATTCCAATTTTTCTTCCGCATCGTCCCCTCATTTGTAGAAATAAATGTGAATTTGTTTCATTTTAACTAAATTTGATAAATTATTACAATCCAGTGACTCATTTTGCGGTTTGGAATACACAGAAAATTCATCTATCACCAAATAATTTTTTATCACATTTCAAGATGAAGACAAGAAAAAGATCGAGTCAATTCTTTACAAATTGCTAAACTGGGGTCAAAATCCCGCTTCTTATGATGACCGCATAGACTATTTTCGGTTTCCCATCTTGAGTTCTTACTGCGCTTATTCGCCAAATAAGACTCTTTTTGTTTATTCACTTTTAGTTGACAAGCAATTTCTGGACTACCCGTTCCAATGGGAACGGCGTCGCCAAGAACAACATTTTCTTTCAACCCCTTTAACCAATCGATTCGACCACGAAGAGCAGCTTTAGCCAATACCCGAGTAGTCTCTTGAAAACTTGCTTCTGCCGAAAAACTAGTAGTGTTAAGAGAAGCCTTTGTCATTCCCAATACAATAGGCTCATAGAAAATCGATCTTTTTAACACACGATTCATACGTTCTGCCTGTGATAACTCAACAAGCTCTCCAGGAAGGAATACGTTAGTCACCCCATCTTCGGATGCTACGACCCTTGACGTCAATTGGCAAACAATAATTTCTAGATGCTTGTCAGATATCTGTACTCCTTGAGATTCATAAACTTTTCGAATTTGATCAATTAAAACTAATTGGCAATGTTCCATACTTCTTCCAGTACTTAGGAAGTGACTCCAAAGGTTCCCTATTAATTTGGTAATACTTCGACACCACTTTTCAAAAAGATCTCCAATTCCTATTGGAATTGAAGCAATGGAACGAGACTCCAAGAGCTGTTCAACCTTTGGAAGACCCTGAGTAATATCTCCAGATTTTAATCTGTCATACGGCAATGTTATTAATGTATCTCCTTCCTCAATAATGTCCCCAGAAATCTTGTGAGGATTTGCCCCCCGGGTGGCCAGAAAGGTTTTACCCGTTCTGACTAATGAATAATTTCGGTGAATGGCTATGACCTGACCGGATTGGAGACATGCACGATCTTTACGGAGATATCGATTTTCACTAATCGGTAGTCCTAAACTGATTAACATAGTTTCTCTACCACACAGAATTGGCCGTGAATAAATAGATTTGTGCAACAAACTTTTTTCGGAAAAAGACTTTATGGGGTATTTCAATAATAATTTATTTTCATCAATAAGATACAAATTTCGATGTCCCGATTTCAACGAATTGGGAAAGATTTTTCCGTCGGAAAAATCTTTCCCATTGAGTGAAAAATGGTGAAGGCTGGAAATAGGCCGCAAAGTCCCCACTAGACCTACCCGCTCAGCTTCCCTTCGGTCGGAATTGAAACTTGTTTCCCCGGTTTTAGTCAATCCCCTTTCAACATTTGGATTTGAAGAAACTCTTGAAAGAGATTCATAGTTGGAACTCGAGAAACTATTGATGTGGATGAAACCATTTATCCCCGACTCCGAGCCATGGAAGTATTTCCCAATTTCTTTTCCATAAATGCTATCGTTTGAATTAACAAATGAAGAATTACGAGAAAAATTGAACGGCGACAAAATCAAGAGTGATGCATTCGGTTCCGAAGACAGATGAGTAATACTCTGAGACTTGGCGACGAATTCGTGGCGATTGTGAGACGGATTAATTTGAACCAGAGATGGTTTGTCAAGATGTGTTGATTCTTGAAAAACTTGATTGACCCCGATTCGTCTCCGTGTGGACAGAGGTACCATCGGAGTTATTTGAAGAAACGTATTGAGCAAGTGACTTATTTTCACACTAATGAGAGATAAATAGTCTCTTTTTGCAGGGAGGGTTTCGTGCAGATATCTCCGCCACTCAATCACTATACAAGTTTGAACTAATTGAATAGCCGTATAACTAATCACTTTACTTTTCTCACCATTTCTGAGGCGCATAAAGAGAAGGGTCTCGGCTTTTGCGCGTCTCTGCGTCTTCGGTTTGTCGGGGCAGGATAGTACTTGTGCTGAAAAATCGCCAGATACGTCGTACTCGACAACTGGTGTTATCGGGACAGAGATTTTTATTTTCCTGCAATATATAAACGGTTGGAGGTGAACCCAATTCTTGACTTCAATTTCGTCAAAAATCATATTGCCCGACGCTTTCGAAGTATTACCTCTCTTGGGTATATCAGCTCGTTTCTCTGGATTGTAAATATATCCAGGTAGAATTCTTGTTACAATAGTATCTGCTAATTTCTCTTCCATTTGAATCAATTCACCTGCTTCGGTAGTAATATTGCGAGTTATTCGCGCAACTTCTTTGACAGTAGTATTATTTGTCATCGAACTAGACGACGGGGGTTCGTGCGTAAAAGACAAATCTTTGGGAATCAGAACGTGGAAACGGCGCTTTTCTTTATTAATGGGTTCAATTTCTAGAATGTCAAACTTCATGACCCCTGAAACACTAGTTCGATACTCGAAATTTTCGGAAGTAACGAAGATATGACCTTCATCCAAAACATTGTTTAACTGAACATTGATAGTTATAAGATGTAACTTATCAAGATTTTCTCGGCGTCGCTCCAACAGCAAAGAAACCGATTTTTCTAACTCGGACCGCTCCACTCCGACATTCGAAAGGATATAGTTAGATTTCGGTCGTTTCGACCAATTTGAAAAACATTTCGGATCAATTCCAAATTCCCGAATCCCTTTTTGAAAATCTACGCAGATGCTAACACCGGCTCCTGCTTCGACAGTCCTTCCTGGGTGATCGCGTCGTTTTCCAATAGGGTAGGGTTCAATATTAACTCTATCTTGATCTTTGTGGAAGAAATAATTTTTGTCTAAATCGCTAAAAGATCCCGACAGAATCCATATATGACTCGCCTCCCGCACGGAACGAGTGGTATTGCAAATGGAATCACGGACGTGCCAAACAAATTTACTCCAGTGAATTTCTCCCTTTAAATTTGGATAAATGGGTTTCTGAATACGTTCTTTGGGGGGAAACTCTTTGGATCGTACTTCCGCGACGATTTGTTGCGACTCAACATACTGACCATTTTGAATCGTAAGTAGACTCCGGGCTGGGATAACGGAGTCGTGTATATTGCCAAAACTATCGATAAGAAAAGGTAGATCATTTCGACACATCCAAGCAGGATGTCCGTGCCTCGTACGCGTCGGATGGACTAATTTTTCGTCGGAATTAATAAGTCCGTTAAATGGAATTCGTACGTACTCTGCGATATCCCCCGTAAATACCCCGCCTGTGTGAAAAGTCCTTAATGTTAATTGAGTTCCCGGTTCTCCAATTGATTGACCTGCAATGATACCAACGGCTTCACCCAATTCTACTAAATCATAATGAGCGAGACTCCAACCGTAGCGCAACTGACAAATCCGGAAAATACTTCTGCGTGTCAAGGGAGATCTTACATGTATTGGCTGTAGCGATGCTACCAAGTTACTAGCTAATCCGTCGCTGATATCTTGATTGCGGGTAGCAACACATCTGACATCCCAATAAACATGACCTGCCAACACGCGTCCAACCAATTTTTGATGCGACATTGTTTCAATAAATCCTTGTCTTCGTTCACCAATATTTAGAAAAGCGATACTTCTAGCAGTTTCGCAATCCCTTTTGCGTACAGCAATATGTTGAACAACTTCGACAGGTCTACGTGTTAAATATCCAGCGTCTGAGGTTCGCACGGCGGTATCTACAACCCCTTTGCGAGCACCATAACAAGAAATTATATATTCCGTCAGGGATAAACCTTCACGCAGATTTCTTCGGATGGGTAGGTCAATTACTTGACCTCGGGGATCCGACATCAATCCTCTCATGCCAAGCAATTGGTGGACCTGGGAAATAGTCCCTCGGGCTCCCGAGAAAGACATCATGTGAACCGGATTCAAAGGATCGATCATCTTGAAACTTGGATTCATTTCTCGCTTCAAACATTCACTTGTGGCATACCAGGCTTCAATCGATTGACGTAACTTTTCTATGGCATGTAGACTTCCACAGCGGTAATGCTGCTCTGAAACGTAACCTTATTTCTCCGCGTCTCGTACAAGCCAACCTCGCGTTGGTACTGCTGAAAGGTCGTCAATACCTGGTGAGACGGATGCTTTTGTAGCTTGCTGAAAACCCAAAATCTTAACTTGATCCGAAATATTTGTCGTAGACGCGATTCCAAAACAAACAATTAACTTGCCGATGAGTCGTTTCATCGCAGCCCTATCCATCGTCTTGTTGCAGAAAGGTAATTCATTTCGATTTATCATTATAGAAACCTCAACTTCATATACACATGTTTCATTTCACAATATTTAGGAATTTTTCTTTATTAACCGACAAATTGAATTAAACTGATTCATCTACTCATCCATTGGCGGTGGAAAGGAGCTTTCTCATTCTTCATTACCACTATTAGATCTAGCCCGTGTCGCCGTACCCGGTGTAAACGAAATGCTATATGAGGGGAAAGTTTTTGACACACCTTGCATTGCTTCCCCTAATTGCTGATTGAATAAAATGCGACCGGCTGTTGTGAGTACATACATACTTGAGATATATCCATTTCTAGATTTTCTGAATCGATAATTTTCGTAGAAGTGAGAAGAAGGTCCTAGAGACTCATATTGAGATTCAAAAGGTAATTCGCGGATTTTCGAACTAATAATTTGCAGATCGACTTCCCATCGAAGCCATAAAAAACTGGGGGAATGGACCTGTTTTGATTCTTTGGCCCGGAGTAAGTCGCAGTAACTATTGAAGCAGGGTATTTTGGTGGAATAGACATGAGTTCCGTCTGTAGAAGCGGGATGTCTATTCCGATAAATTCCTTGCTTATCTTCAATTGTTAGTACATAAAGACCGAGAAGCATATCCTGACTTGGCACAGATACGGGATCCCCCGTAGCGGGGGATAATAAATTGATATGTGAAAACATCAATAGACGAGCTTCAATCTGAGCTTCGAGAGATAAAGGGACATGAACGGCCATCTGATCCCCGTCAAGATCTGCATTAGACCCCCCACGAACCAATGGATGCAAACAAATGGCGCGTCCCTCTATTAAAATGGGCTGAAACGCCTGTATGCCCAACCTATGCAAAGTAGGTGCTCGATTCAACAGTACGGGGTGGCCTCGCATAACTTCCCGAAGAACTTCCCATATTATGGGGTCCTTCCTTCGTATCATGCACTTAGCGGCTCGTAAATTACATGCGAAGTGTCATCCGATTAAGTTACGAATTACAAAAGCTTGGAAAAGTTCAATTGACATCTCTCGAGGTAATCCACATTGGTGTAATGAAAGAGACGGACCTACAACAATCACGGAACGACCTGAATAATCGACCCGCTTGCCGAGCAAATTCTCGCGAAATCGCCCCTCTTTACCCTCAATAACCTCCGAAAATGACTTATAAGGTCTGTTATGAATGTCCCTCATTGGTTGCCCGCGTATACCACTATCAATAAGAGCATCTACAGCTTCTTGAACAAGTCTTTTTTGGCAAACAATTAATCCTTCTGGTGTAAATTCACTGCCCGACGGAAATTCAATAAGAGTATTATTTCGGTAAATAACCTTTCTATGAAGCTCATTGAGATCAGAAGTAACCAATTCGCCTTCATACAATTCGACTATTGGTCGCAATTCAGGAGGAAGAACCGGTAGGAAATTCAAAACCATCCATTCCGGTTTCAGATTCGTTCGTAAAAAATCTCTGGCTAATTTAATCCGTCTGACCAAAAGATCTTTTCTTCTTTGAATTGTTCGATCTTCCCATTCAATCCCAACTGGTTTTTGTTTTGCTGACGCCTGCCACTCCAAATACGCGCGATCCATAAAACTTTGCAAATCTAAGCTAGCCAATCCTTTTTTAATGGCGTCTCCCCCAGTAGCAATTTCGTTTCTCCGAAGCGTTTCATAATTTCGAGTAGAAAGAAAAATAGGAAGTATGTTTTTCCAGGATCGGTCTTCGTAATTGAAGAAACCCCGCAATCGTAATAGAATGGGCCTCTCGGCCACGGGCCTAGCTAGAAAAAGATTGGGATAGATTGGTTGGCCCCCCCCCCTAGAATCGGACACGAGTGTTTCCCCTCATCCGGCTCAAATAACTATTAACAAATTTATAGCCTGGCTAATTAAATGTGTTCGAGGCGCAATGAAACTCTAGTCCCATCGTAAATAAAATAGTTGCTCATCACTCGAGTTTTAAATTATTTGTCTCGAATAGTCTTGATTTACCCACTTCAGATGATCCCGTGGAAGGAAAAGTAGTTTTCCTCCTTCATCATAAGTTGGAAATTTTTTTCTTGTTCCTAATGTGATCACTTCCTCCCTTTGGGTTTCCATTCCACTTCGATGGCTAGCAATCGATTTGAGAAGTATACGCGATGATTAGATTCTCATAACCATACTTAGAGTCTCTCCCAACGGCGAGGCGAATAGAAGGACCGAAGGGTCATGACAAAAATAGGAAGACGTTACTATCCTTTCATCAACTAAATATTTTCTTACGAAGCCTAATTGGTGGATTTTTTTTATTATCAAAAACTAACCATGGGGGGGATTCCTCGATTTGTACACGATATATCTCTTTCTTTTTTCCCGAGTTGCGCGATACTCCTCATTTGAGGGGAAGGACGTGTCGGTTAGAGGCCTCCCATTCTCATATGGAATGACAGATTGTATCAAATCTATTCTGATCGAGACATAAAATCGAGTCACGCATCGCAATATACTGGGCTTTCCAATTCCTTAAGAGGTTTGGCAAGTGGATTTGCAATATAACTAGGGATTCGTTTCAAAAACCATACGTGAGTTACTGGACATGCGAGTTTGACATATCCCATTCGATATCTCCGAACTCGAGAGTCAGTAAACTCGACTCCACAATGTTTGCAAAATTTAGAATATTCTTCCTCGTCATTGCTAGATCGGTAGTTTCCACAAGCACAGACTCCACTCCTTATAGGTCCAAAAATTCTTTCGCAAAATGACCCATCTCTCTCTGGTTTATGAGTTTTGTAATGCAACGTGTAAGGTTAATCGACTTGCCCGACGACATCTCCATTAGGTAACTCCCTCTCGGCCCAACTGCGAATTTGTTCGGGAGAAGCCAGTCCAATTTGAAGTTGTTGATAATTAGTTCGATGAATCATAATGAAGAAAATCTTGATTGATTTTTTGCAGAAGGAGTTTCGGTAGGATATCAAATGTTTTCAATCCCCCTTCCCAAATCTTCTTCAGATATAAAATTGCGTTCCAAATTTAGGCCTATACGTCGTAACTCTCGAACTAGCAATCGGAAAGACTCTGGGACAGTATCGGGTTTATGAACGGGTTTTCCTGTCGTAATTGCACTAGGTACTTTGTAACGAGCCTGAATATGATCTGATTTAGTCGTAAGCATTTCCTGCAACGTGTAGGACACGCCAAAACCCTCCGAAGCCCAGACTTCCATTTCTCCGACTCGTTGTCCCCCCCGCCTGGATTTCCCCTTGAGAGGTTGCTGCGTAACAAGCGCATAGGGCCCACTAGATCGTGCATGAATTTTATCATCAACCTGGTGAATAAGTTTCATTATATAAGCTTTTCCAGTTGTAATAGGTTGTTCAAAGGGATCACCCGTTCGTCCGTCGATCAATCGACTCTTTCCAGGGTGGTTGGGTTCAAATAGCCACGGATTATTGGTCTTTGCACCTGCTCCGTAAGGTTCGGTAAATACTAGTTTTCTAGAAGCTTCCCGTTCATATCTTTCATCAAAGGGTACTATACGGTAATGAATTTCCGGAAACTCCCCGGCTAACCCCAACAGACATTCGAAAATCTGTCCTACATTCATCCGTGAAGGTACTCCTAAAGGACTTAGTATCATATCAACCGGTGTACCGTTTTGTAAGTAAGGCATGTCGTGTCTAGGTAATATTTTTGACACAATACCTTTATTTCCGTGTCTACCAGCTATTTTGTCACCCACTTGTATTTTTCGTCTTTGCAGTATGTAGATATGAGTTACTTCTGAATCATTTGCGGTATCGTCTTCTGGGTAGACCCACCTGACATCAGCAACTCGACCTCTTCCACCAGTAGGTACTTTTAGACAACTTTCCCTTGCGTTAACCAGTTGTATACCGAAAATGGCTTGTAATGATCTCCCTTCTGGAACACGTGACGAACTCGCCCCTCCCTGGGGCGTTAGTTTACCCACTGAAACGTCTCCGGCCTCTACCCAGGATCCTAATTCTGCAAGACCATTATCGTCGAGGTGTCGAAGTGCATGACTGTCCAACTGAGGTATTTGCCTGGTAACCCGTTCGGGTCCCTGATTTGTTGCACAAATTTCGACCTCATGTTTCTCAATATGAAAAGATGTGAAAATATCTTCGTATATCAGGCGTTCACTAATCAACACTGCATCTTCAAAATTGTATCCTTCCCACGGCATATAAGCTACTAAGATATTTCTACCCGGAGCTGATTCCCCCCTAGCAGTTGCTGCCCCATCGGCTATGATTTCCCCGCTTTTCACTAGTTCTCCCAGCAAAACCGCGGGTTTTTGGTGCATACAGGTGTTGTTGTTAGAACGCTCATATATTTTTAATTTGTTATTTCTAATAACAAAATTTGACTCGTTGCTTTTCGCTTCATGGATGGGAGAGAATTCAATTCTCTTACCATCGATATATCGAATCTTTCCTTCCTGTCCAGATATAACTACACTTCCCGAATCCGAAGCTACTTAACTTTCTAATCCAGTTCCTACAATACATTTTTCGGGCTTAACGAGCGGAACCGCTTGACGTTGCATAGTGGAACCCATCAAAGCACGGTTCGCATCATTATGCTCAATGAAGGGAATCAGGGAAGCTCCGATGGAAAAATAATGTAGAGGATGAATGCTTCGGAAATCAACTTGTTCCCAAAGAACGCTGAGAAATTCCTGTCGATATCGAACTGGTATAAGTTCCCTTTCCGAAGCTCTCCATTCGGATATTAACGAATTTTCAGTTGCTACTCGGTAATAATCATCTTCAGCAGGGGATAAATTGACTAACTGCTCCACCTCGAACGATTCCGACATTTCAAGGTACGAACTTTGCAAAGATCCCGAATTGTTAACTCTTGCCTGAATAGCTAGTGATGAAATCAGGCCAGCATTCATGCCCTCCGATGTTTCAATTGGGCAGATGCGGCCATAATGACTAAAATGAATATCTCTAGCTTGAAAACTGGCGGTTCGACGTGTTAACCCACCGGGACCTACCGAGCTTAATCTTCGTTTATGAACCATTTCTGATAATGGATTTGTTTGGTCCAAAAATTGCGAGAGGGGGTGTGAACCAGAAAACTCCTTGAAAGCTGCTATTACTGGCGCAGGCGTCACCAACCCTCGGGGAGTTATTGCGCGTTTACGTCTAACGGCTCTAGATAAGTTTTGCCGAATCGAATTCTCCACACGATTTGGAGCTAATTTCAATTGTTCTTGAAGCAAATCCGCTACGGATCGAACACGTCGGTTTTTCAAGTGATCTATATCATCGAGTTTGCCCTTTCCGTAGCTTATTTCTATTGAGTGATCCGCAGCTGCTAATATGTCTTGGGGAAGCAAGAAATATTCTGTTTCAGGCACATCAAGGGTTAGCTTGATATTCAGGTTTCGCCTGCCAATTCGTCCTAATTCGCATCTATGCTGAAAAAACCTCTTTTACAACTCCTTGAATATGGATTCTGAAAATGATACATCTGCGTCTGCGGCGGAATATGGGTGTTTGTAAAGTTCTGCTATAGCATCCTCTGGTGATTCAGTAATTTCTTTTTGTTTTTTCAACATATTTGAAAAAATTTTGGGGTGACGAGCGTTTTGTAGAATATCTTTTTTGCTTAACCCCATAGCTATTAATAAAATTAATATGGATATTTTTCTCTTCTTGCTGATACGAACCCATATTTTATCCTTCCTGTCCATTTCCGGTTTAAATCTCCCTCCCCGATCCGAAATTGCAGTGCTAGTATACGCAGGAATTCCTTTCTGATCCGACTCCCGATTGTAATAAATACCGGGACTCCTCAAAATTTGATTGACTAAAACTCTAGCGATTCCATTAATAATGAATGTTCCTCCAGAATTCATCCAAGGGATAGACCCAAGCCGTACATCTTCCTCTTGTACTACTCGATCTTTGCTAAAAATCAATTAAACTGGTACATATGGATCGGCAGAATATGTGATACACTGATACGCGGCATCTCTCTCTCCAATTGAAGGTTCTGCCAATTGGTATCGATTACTGATAGATCAAAATTCGACTTCCTTATCTGTATCTTCAATTTTGGGGAAATTTTTGAGTTCCTCAAGCAATCTTTCATGGACGAAACGACTAAATCCTTCAAATTGAATTCGTGCAAGTTCTGGTAGTACGGGCATACCTCCATTTCCTCCTAATGAGGTGATACATCTAGACCTATCTCCAAATTACATTTCTGTACCCTCGATTTTCTTCCTTAAAATTTGTAATAAGAGAATTTACGGCTCTTCTCCGTTTTCGTGAATATGCATATCTATATATGTTGAAGTAACGATATATATATTGATTTATAGCCATATAATGGCAAGTAACAAGCCGTAGAGAATTTTCTCCATCACATACTTCAAAGAAAATTTTTTCACTAGAAAAAAAAAAGGAAAATCTATTTGACGAGTAGCAAAATAGAAATTGCTGAGTCGTAAAATAGAAACCTGGGCGAAATCTATATTTTTCGAACCTGGAATCGAATTGCTAAAAATACTTACGTATAGAAAGCTGAAGTAGCGATCGATGCATAAATAAGGGATATCCGAGGGTAACCAAACAGGTATTTCGCAATTATATCACATCAGTAATTCTGATTGCCAAAAAAACCTAAAGATTGGGGAGAGGCACGAGCGGACGGACGTCTTCCTCATAATTTTGGTATCACTAATCTTTGATATTTCTAAATTTAGCGTGAATCTGCGAAGAGCTACTTGCCGAAAGGGAAGTAGTGAAAGTGAAAAAGACTTTTACGATTTGTCATCAACGTTTCTGGCAAGTAGATTGATTCGGATACTTTCTATGATTTGGATATTTTTTAATCGATTATTACCTTGTACAATTGGGAAACAAAATTTTTTCAGCTATACCTTTGTGAGTTTTAACGTTCCCTTTAGCACGGATCGTTGACTCCGAAACAATTGCTACATACACTTTGGGTAAGTCAATTTCTGGGATTGTAGTTCAATTGGTTAGAGCACCGCCCTGTCAAGGCGGAAGTTGCGGGTTCGAGACCCGTCAATCCCGATATGAAAAACTGTGAAGAGATACATCGAAATTTTTCTATTGCCCAGCTTAGTTCCTAGCTGCCAAAACTACTTCGTACCTGACTAACGTTTAGGTATTTGATTGGGTCGAGCTGGATTCGAACCAGCGTAGGCGCCGCCAGCGGATTTACAGTCCGTCCCCATTAACCGCTCGGGCATCGACCCATAAAGAAATAATAGGAAAAAGAAGAAAAATTGGTTTTATATCGTAGGATTATCGTTAGTAGAAGTATTTTGATAGATTTCATTCAATTATTGCCTTTTTGGCATAGAATTTGTCAGAGAAAGAAAAAAGGGCTTCCCAATCGAATCAAAAAGTTCTTGGAACCTGAGTACCCCCAGGGGAATTCGAATCCCCGTCGCCTCTGTGAAAGAGAGGTGTCCTGGGCCTCTAGACGATGGGGGCTGGATTACTTTTCAGAAGCATAGGCTATTCTCCTCCGAGTTGTCAATCTGAAGGTATTGAAAAAACTATTTGTTCCAACAACACTAGCTTAAACTAATCGTTTAAATAACTTTTGACTATTTTGCTCTCATTACGAGAAATTACAGCAGTTAATTGACTAATTGGAGCCGAAGACAGCAGAAGTAAACTGTTTGTGGGTGAAGAATAAAATAGGTATTTTCAAAATCTAATTGTGTGATATACTATGTAATCGATATCGAAAATTCGACTTCAATACCTCTTGATTGGCCATAGATAAATATTCCATTCGGTCAACCCGACTGACTAAAAAAAGATGGTTCATAATGGAATTTATGAGTTCCTATCAATGGAACCACTCAAGCTATTCTTCAATTGATGATTCGAACTACCGATACGGAAGTAAACATTCTCGCGTTTGTAGCCACCGCACTTTTCATTCTGATTCCGACAGCTTTTTTACTTATCCTTTACATTCAGACGGCCGCTCAGAATAACAATTAATTGTCAACTAATATGCTTAGTAACTTATTACTAATTCTTCGCATACAAAATCAACTAGATAAAAAACATGGAAAGATATTGAATTTTCTTAAAAAGATGGAGTGAAACGAAAACTAGTCTTCCGGACGAAATTACAAAGTTATGCGGCTCTTGCTACTAAGAAATCGTTACTACCCAACAATGTCTTCCGGTTAGGTTTTTTTTTCATTAATCGAAATCTTTGTTTTTCTCACTCTTTTTTTTTGCCTACATTGGCTGTTATTTCCGAATAGAATTGCCAAAAATTGATAGATCAAAAACTGATCTATCAATTTCTAATTTTCGTTGAGTTGATGCTGCTTTATACGAAGATAACTTCCGTCCAATAAGCAAGACCAGGTCGGGAATTTGGAATCCTTCTTTTCAAGAAATATTGACTCAAATAAGATGGAGTGAAGTATCCGCTGCATGGCAAATAAAAAATTCGAAACAGCTTCCCACTCCGAACGGAATTGTAGCTTCAGACGAAATATTTATCTGCTTGAACTAACGAGTAAACTACCAGGATAAGGGAGGGGCGGGCTATTTTTTTGATAGTACTGTAGAAAATAAGAAGTAAGTTTATTACTAAACTAATGTGCCCCGTTGCGCCAATTATTGAAGCAGCAATTAAAAAAATGATTCTAGGTCCGTTGGAATCCTTAAGGGAATTGCTTCCTTTTCAAAATTGAACAATACATCTCTTTTACCTAATCCCTCCGTTTTATCTCGAGAAGAAATTTTATATACATCATATATATATATGATGTATACGTGTATATTTATCTGTACGGTATATCCCTCGAATTTGACTAGTGGAGAACCAATTTGAGGTTTGTCACACGTTACAACCCACTTCTTCCCCAAACTACAAGCGAAAGGGAAAACGTAGAAATTACCATCGAGACAGCCCAAGCCGTAGTAACTAAGTCCGTAGTTATAATTCCTATCTTTTCATCCCTAATTCTTGTCGATGACTAACTAGTTTCAAGCTCAAATACAAATCAAAATTATGGAAGCGTCGAAAAACGTGGTAAGGGCCAGATATCTGTTTTTATAGGATACTATCTAGTAGCAAGAAAAACGAGTGTATAAAGACCCATAGTTTTTCTTTTTTCAATGTTACTGATCGATTTTTTATACTTCAAAAAAAACTTGTCGATTCTCATTTTCGATTCGCCAAATAGTGGTATACTTAATCGGGGTTGTCCATGCGTGACACGTCGAGATACATGGGATGTGACAGGCTATAACTATAGAGCAACTCAACCTGTATCCGATTTTGCCGCAACAAACAATCCCTGACTGAGGAATTCTTACCCAGAAAGGTAAGTGAAAGTATATGAATTTATTTTCACACGTCATTTCTTTCAAGGCGACACCCAGATTCGAACTGGGGAATTAAGGATTTGCAGTCCCCCGTCTTACCGCTTGACTATATCGCCTTGTCCTAAGGGTCTTTCTCTGGTGCCAACCTGACAAAAATAACCATCTCTGATCCAAGACGTTTGGCGGCGGGTGAAATATATCACTGATGAGTATACCAGTGAAGCCAGACAACAGCAAGTAGTCTGACCCATTCCCCCGCCCGAGTGAGCTGCACATACTCTTATAAAACGACTATCTTGACGCAACGCAGTTATCCCGCTGTGAAATTTCGAACAAAAAACTTGAAAAGTTGTAAATGGGATTTTCATACGTTTTTCATCTGAATGAGATGAAGTCTTTTCGTTATCTTCGAGGTAGGCGGATAGCGGGAATCGAACCCGCGTCACCTCCTTGGCAAGGAGGTATTTTACCATTCAACTATATCCGCGCAATCCATTATTTGATTTTAATCTTAAATTGTGTCTATTACTAATGAAATAAGTAACCTCACGTGTGAAGGGCTAAATGTACCTTTACGATTTCACTTCCTTTTCCTTCCAATTTACCTGGAGATCAGTTACTCTGTATCGCAATCTCTTCTGTCGAAGAGAAATCTGTTTGTTTCGTTTGACATTTGGCATCCTCACTCGTAACTTACAGTTACGAGAGGAGGACGCCAAAATAGCGGAGCAGAATCCTAAGAAATGAAGGAATTAGGTATACCTACCGAAAAGACTAATCCAATCCATAATGAGGCGCCCGAAAAAACAATATTTTTTCTGCTGGACCATCCCCCGGGAGATGCAAACGCGACGGGCACGCCAACAACTAGTAGGAATGAAGTAGCAACTAATGCAAATAAAGCAAATTGGAAAGCGATAGTCATAGTTCCGATTTCTTCCGCATAAGAAATTGATTGTTTGTACCACCCGATCCTCATCCGGCAGGGCTGTTAGGAAGTATCCACTTACCAAGGAGCAAATCTATTTTCACTTTGTGGTACTAAAAGTTCCCAATGTAAAACCTTTCTCGAGTAGAAAAATTAGCTCAACCCCGCCATTTAAGATGTTTATCTTCGGCGACTACGAAATGATATTTCTGCTCCGCATCTTTCTTCTGTGGTAAGGTAGAAGAAAAAGATCTCTTTTTATAGATTTTAAAATTGAAAACCTTTTCGGTTAAATCGTCTCCAATTAAATTATTTAGAAAGCATGGTTCATACTTCCACTTTCATCCGAATATTGGAAAAGGAATTATATTGAAAAAAGAATTTGCCTATTTGGGAGAGATGGTCGAGCGGTTTAAGGCTCCAGTCTTGAAAACTGGCATGGCGTTGAGATGCCATCGAGGGTTCGAATCCCTCTCTCTCCTAATATTTGTACAAATAAAGAGAGACAGCAAGGGTGATAATTATAGCTGCCAGCAACAGGTAGTTTCTCATCTTCCATGCTGGGGAAGATGGTTACCTTAGTTTCTTATTGGATGATAAGATGGAATCTATCTAGTTGGATAGATAGATTCCATATAAATGTGATGAATTAAACAATGACCTAGACAGGCGCAGCCACTACTTACTCACTTGCTAGCAGAAAAGAAATCCTTCACTTAATTTGTCCCTCCATCATTACTTCGACATATCTCGCATATTTTAATTAAGGGGTGTCATGGAAAGAACGGGTTCGGTATCGCGGTCAATTCCTTTTTCAAACCCGGCTGCAGCTGCACGAGCCCTACCTGCGTGCCAAAGATGACCCACAAAAAAGAAGAATCCCAAAACAAAGTGAGAAGTCGATAACCAACTCCGGGGAGATACATAGTTCACAGCGTTAATCTCGGTAGCTACTCCACCTACGGAGTTTAAAGAGCCCAAGGGTGCATGAGTCATATATTCTGCAGATCGTCGCTCCTGCCATGGTTGTATATCTCTTTTCAACTTACCGAGATCTAAACCATTTGGACCTCTCAAAGGTTCTAACCAAGGAGCACGAAGGTCCCAGAAGCGCATGGTTTCGCCTCCAAAAATAATTTCTCCAGTGGGGGAACGCATTAAGTATTTACCCAAACCAGTAGGTCCTTGGGCGGAACCTATGTTCGCGCCGAGACGTTGGTCCCTGACAAGAAAAGTAAAAGCTTGAGCTTGAGAAGCTTCTGGACCAGTGGGACCATAAAATTCACTGGGATATGCTGTATTATTGAACCAAACGAAACAGCAGGCAGTGAAACCAAATATGGCAAGAGCCCCCAAACTATAGGATAAATAAGCTTCCCCGGACCATACGAAAGCTCGACGAGCCCAGGCAAACGGTTTCGTTAATATGTGCCAAATTCCACCAAAAATACAGATGGATCCCAGCCACACATGTCCCCCAATAATATCTTCTAGATTATCCACACTTGCAATCCATCCTTCTCCGCCAAATGGGGATTTCAGCAGATAGCCAAAGATAATGTTCGGGCTTAGAGTAATATTTGTAATCTCTCTCACATCTCCACCGCCGGGCGCCCATGTGTCATACAATCCCCCGAAATAGAGTGCTTTCAAAACCAAAAGAAAAGCACCGACACCTAATAATATTAGATGAATACCAAGAATCGTGGTCATCTTATTTTTATCTTTCCAAGTGTAACCGAAGAAAGGGAAGGATTCTTCTAAAGTTTCGGGGCCGATCAAGGCATGATATATGCCTCCGAAGCCCAAAACCGCGGAGGAGATCAAGTGGAGCACTCCGGAGACGAAATAGGGAAAGGTGTCGGCTACTTCCCCGCCAGGACCCACCCCCCAACCCAGAGTAGCCAGGTGAGGAAGTAGGATTAGTCCCTGCTCATACATAGGCTTTTCCGATACGAAGTGAGCTACTTCAAATAGATTCATAGCTCCAGCCCAAAAGACAATCAGGCCAGCATGAGCCACATGGGCACCAAGCAATTTACCAGACAGATTAATCAACCGGGCGTTTCCTGCCCACCAAGCAAAACCTGTGGTTTCCTGATCGCGACCACCTAGCGAAAGAGTTCCATTAAAGAGCGTTTCCACGGGGTAAAACCTCCTCGGGGAATACAAGGTTTTCATGAGGCTGATCCTGAGCTGCCATCCAGGCACGGATCCCTTCGTTTAATAAAATATTTTTTGTGTAAAAAGTCTCGAACTCGGGATCTTCTGCCGCACGAATTTCTTGGGAGACGAAGTCATACGCGCGTAAATTTAGGGCGAGACCAACCACCCCGATAGCACTCATCCATAAACCCGTCACTGGCACGAATAACATGAAGAAGTGTAACCAACGTTTGTTAGAGAAAGCAACACCAAATATTTGGGACCAGAAACGATTTGCAGTTACCATCGAATAAGTCTCTTCAGACTGAGTCGGATTGAACGCCCGAAATGTGTTCGCACCATCACCGTCCTCAAATAGAGTATTTTCAACCGTAGCACCATGAATGGCACATAGAAGGGCAGCGCCGAGAACTCCCGCAACTCCCATCATATGAAATGGATTCAGAGTCCAATTATGAAAACCCTGAAAAAACAAAATAAACCGGAAGATAGCCGCTACACCGAAGCTAGGTGCGAAGAACCAACCAGATTGACCCAAGGGATAAATCAAGAATACAGAGACAAAAACCGCAACCGGAGCAGAAAAAGCTATTGCGTTATAGGGACGTAGTTGCACGGACCTAGCCAGTTCGAATTGACGTAACATAAAACCTATCAAAGCGAAAGAACCGTGAAGAGCAACGAAAGTCCACAAACCCCCCAATTGGCACCAACGCGTGAAGTCCCCCTGCGCTTCAGGACCCCACAGCAGAAGCAAAGAATGGGCCAAACTATTAGCAGGAGTAGATACCGCGGCAGTCAAGAAATTGCATCCTTCCAAGTAAGAACTAGCTAATCCGTGAGTGTACCACGAAGTCACAAAGGTTGTACCTGTAAACCAACCGCCCAAAGCGAAGTAAGCAGTAGGAAAAAGTAGTAGGCCAGACCAACCCACAAACACGAAACGATCTCTTCTAAGCCAGTCGTCCATACTATCAAATAAATCTTTCGGTTCTTTGGAAGATTTTCCAATGGCAATTGTCATATTTGTCCCCCCATTAAGCTCCTTGAAACACTTTTGGGTTCCTCACTTTTGTCTTCACTCCGCGAGTCGGTATAGCTCTATTAAATATGAGATTGCCAGATTGGCGGATCGTCGATGTGGAAGTTATTTTGCTAAAATTTGTTGTGCGACAACAAGCCTCGTGAGATCTTCGTCAGGAATTTCTCATTTCCCTTTTGAAGTTTCTCTCTTTTTGTGTTATTTTGTCCTAACTACCTCTCCTTGTTGCCTTTCTTTCCGATATGTTAATCTTGCTTATCTCTTAGACAATCCCTTTTGCTACGTCACATATGTCTTTGAGAAGTGGGTCAACCCCCCTTTTCTTCCAGAGCTTTGTCAAACATTCTAACACATAAATGAACCCGACCCAACGAAAAAAAAAGTTACCTTCAAGGATCTATGAAGAACTAAATATTCTATTTCATAGTATAAAAAGTTTGCACATGTCATTTGTAGAAATACATGCATGGAATTTGCACCTCTATGGGATTTATCTCCATTATTTCGGAAATGAATCGCGGCATATCGCGGTTCATTTCCGAATCCGAACAGGGAATGTGTCGAAAATTTTCACATTTCGTTAGGTAGTTATGTTTCTGCTTCAAGTCCTAGTGGTTCAGCCATTTTTAGTAAATGTGACAAACGAAAGTTATAGAGACTTGGAGAAATCTTCTTAGTAATTGGTAATTCTTTCTAGAGCATGGAGGGGAAGCAGAACTTACTACCCGAACCCCCGTTCTCCTTGTACTTCTCTTCTTGACTATAGATAAATGTGTATCTACACGTAGATTAATACTAGGGATCTGCATCTGATTCCCGAGGTAAGGATAACCAAAATGTTTATGGTATGAAACATTATATCCAACTGATTTCTTACTATTGTATGTAAGGAATGATACGAGATTCTTCTCGCGTAACAATGTAATTCTAATGAATTATTATGGGGAAAAACAATTTTTTGAGGGGGGGGGGGTTACCGGATTTCGCACAACTACTCGATCAGCCCCTTGTCGGATTTGAACCGACGACTTACGCCTTACCATGGCGTTACTCTACCGCTGAGTTAAAGGGGCTTAGTTATCACCGAGTAACCTAGACCAATGGGGGGGGGGAGTCTTGCATTTCCGAATTTGTAATCGAATCTAAAATTTAGCTGGATCCATCGCTAAAACCGTTAGTAAAACAAAAGATAAAAACTGACTACCCCAACTCTCCACAAGAATTACCAGTGGATCGATCGGCAGTTGACTTTGCGGAGACAGGATTTGAACCCGTGACCTCAAGGTTATGAGCCTCGCGAGCTACCAAGCTGCTCTACCCCGCGCAGTTAGTGCCTTCAATGTAATTATTATACATCTCTTGAATAATTACATTGAACATAAATGAAAAAAAAAATGAGTGAATGAGAATCATATCTCTACATCTACATCTGCGTGTATAGATAAAATATTGTTATTTTTGAAACAAGTGAGGAAAGGAAGAAAATTAATTTTTCTACCAACTTGATTTCGACACTCCGGGCAAAACACAAGTGTGTGCCATTTCACGGGGTACGTGTCTAGAAAAACCGAAGTCTCGATAATTAGATCTGGGTCGTCCGGTTAGGGAGCACCGGTTACGGAGACGAACAGGTGCACTATTACGTGGTAGAGATTGCAATTTTTCGGAAAGAATTAGTTTTTCCTGGATACACAAACTACTTTTGATCCGTTGTTTCAAAGATTGGCGAGTAAGTTTATATTTTTTCGCCAATTGTTCTTTTTTTTTCTCCTTCTCAATGAGACTTTTCTTTGCCATAATTGACGGGTCGGTAGACGGAGTTTTATTATTACTACAAAACAAACGAACTTGCAATCAAAACTGTTACTTACCAGTAACTTCGGGAATAGACTCTTTATTCATGCTTTTTGATAGGGAAATAGTCGATGTCCCGAATGTGAAAAACAATGAGTCTAATCCCGACGCGGGAGCAAGCAATTCAGTAGTCGAACGAAAAGGATTAGCCAAATTTACCTGATGTAGATGCTATTAGGAAAGCTGCGTAGGTAAATACATAACCCACAGAGAAATGAGCTAATCCAACCAATCGTGCTTGAACGATAGAAAGGGCAACTGGTTTATCTCTCCATCGTATCACATTTGCTAGGGGCGTTCGTTCGTGGGCCCAAGCTAGAGTTTCGATGAGTTCTTGCCAGTAACCGCGCCATGAAATTGAAAACATAAACCCGGTAGCCCATACAAGATGCCCAAATAAAAACATCCATGCCCATACAGATAAACTGTTCATACCAAAGGGGTTATAACCATTAATAAGCTGCGAGGAATTCAGCCGTAAATAATCCCTCAACCATCCCATTAGATACGTAGAAGATTCGTTGAATTGAGCGGCATTGCCTTGCCACAAAGTAATGTGTTTCCAGTGCCAGTAGAAGGTGACCCATCCAATTGTGTTCAGCATCCAAAAAACCGCTAAGTAGAAAGCATCCCAAGCGGAAATGTCACAGGTTCCGCCTCGGCCGGGACCATCACAAGGAAAACTATAACCAAATTCCTTTTTATCTGGCATCAACTTGGAGCCGCGCGCATCTAATGCACCTTTCACTAGAATTAATGTAGTTGTGTGTAAACCCAAAGCAATGGCATGGTGAACTAAAAAATCCCCAGGACCAATCGTTAAGAATAACGAATTGCTACTGCTGTTAACAGCATCCAACCAACCAGGTAACCATAAGCCCTGACCGGCATTACTTGCTGGACTATCTGCCGAGGATAAAAGCACGTCAAAACCATACAAAGCTTTCCCATGAGCAGATTGGATCCATTGAGCAAATACAGGTTCAATTAGAATCTGTTTTTCCGGAGTACCAAAAGCCAACATCACATCGTTGTGAACATAAATACCTAACGTATGAAACCCCAAAAATAAACTAGCCCAGCTTAGGTGAGATATTATTGCTTCTTTGTGCTCCAACATTCTTGCTGAAACATTATCTCTATTTTGCTCAGGATCGTAATCTCGTAGAAAGAAGATGGCTCCATGTGCGAAAGCTCCTGTCATGATAAACCCAGCAATATATTGGTGATGGGTATATAGTGCAGCTTGTGTTGTATAATCCTGCGCTATAAAAGCATAAGCAGGTAGGGAATACATATGTTGCGCAACGAGGGAAGTGATAACCCCCAAAGCAGCTAGAGCGAGTCCCAATTGAAAGTGGAGAGAATTATTCACCGTATCATAAAGTCCTTTGTGTCCACGCCCCAACCTGCCCCCTGGGGGAATATGGGCATCCAAAATTTCTTTCATACTGTGCCCGATACCAAAGTTAGTCCTGTACGTATGGCCGGCAATTACAAACACAACGGCTATTGCCAGGTGGTGATGAGCAATATCAGTTAGCCATAAACTTTGAGTTTGCGGATGAAATCCCCCCAGAAAAGTTGGAATAGCTGTTCCTGCCCCTTGAGTGCTATTGAACAAATGGGTGTTAGAGTCGGGATTTTGTGCGTAAACGCTCCACTGACCTGAAAAAAACGGACCTAATCCTTGGGGATGTGGGGCGGTAGTTAATAAGTCGTTCCACCTAACATGCCCGCCCCTCGCCTCGGGAATAGCTACATGAACCAAATGGCCTGTCCAAGCCAAAGAACTCACTCCAAATAATCCCGAAAGGTGGTGATTAAGCCTAGATTCAGCATTTTTGAACCAAGAAATACTTGGTTTCCATTTGGGTTGGAGGTGTAACCAGCTAGCTAATAGGAACAAAGCAGAAATAGCTAACAGAAAAATAGATCCGGTGTAGAGATCTTGGTTATTGCGTAGACCAATGGTGTACCACCATTGATATACACCAGAATAAGCAATATTGACCGGACCCGCAGCCCCCCCTCGGGTATAGGCTTCAACCGCCGGCTGACCAAAATGGGGATCCCAAATGGCATGAGCGATCGGTCTCACATGTAGTGGGTCCTGTACCCAGGTTTCAAAGTTGCCCTGCCAAGCTACATGGAACAAATTTCCAGAGGTCCATAAAAAGATGATAGCTAACTGACCGAAGTGAGATGCAAATATTTTTTGGTAAAGACGTTCTTCAGTAGTATCGTCATGACTTTCAAAATCATGCGCAGTGGCTATACCAAACCAGATACGACGAGTAGTTGGGTCTTGGGATAGACCCTGGCTGAACTTTGGAAATCTTGATGCCGTAATGTTTCTCAAATCCTCCTAGCCATTATCCCACTGCAATGATTCTCGCCAGGAAGAATGCCCAAGTTGTAGCGATTCCACCCAGAAGGTAATGAGTTACTCCCACAGCACGTCCCTGTATAATACTCAGAGCTCTTGGTTGGGTAACGGGAGCAACTTTTAATTTATTATGAGCCCACACTATAGATTCAATAAGTTCCTGCCAATAACCGCGACCACTGAATAGAAACATTAGACTAAAAGCCCAAACAAAATGAGCCCCCAAGAATAGAAGACCATATGCGGATAATGAAGAACCATATGATTGAATGACTTGGGAAGCCTGTGCCCACAGAAAATCTCGCAACCATCCATTAATTGTTGTCGAACTTTGTGCAAAGTTTCCCCCAGTGATATGATTCACTGCTCCCTGTTCGCTTACATTTCCCCATACATCCGATTGCATTTTCCAACTAAAGTGAAATATAACTACTGAGATGGAATTGTACATCCAGAACAGCCCCAAAAAAATATGATCCCAAGCAGATACCTGGCAGGTGCCCCCCCTTCCGGGTCCGTCGCAGGGAAATCGAAAACCGAGATTTGCTTTGTCGGGTATTAGTCGAGAGCTGCGTGCAAATAAAACACCTTTCAGTAATATTAGTACAGTAACATGAATTGTAAATGCGTGGATATGGTGCACCAAAAAATCTGCAGTACCTAATGGAATTGGCGCTAAAGCCACCTTCCCAGCTACGGCTACTAAGTTGCTCCCAGCCCAAGCTAGGCTGGTGCTTGCCGCTGCGTTAGGTGCAGTGGAACCAGGAGCCAAAGCGTGAGTATTCTGGACCCACTGGGCAAATATTGGTTGCAGCTGAATGGCAGTATCCGAAAACATATCTTGGGGACGCCCCAAGGCGCTCATGGTATCGTTGTGGATATACAGACCAAAGCTATGGAAACCTAGAAAAATGCAGACCCAATTGAGATGTGAAATTATTGCATCACGATGCCGAATGACACGATCCAACAAATTATTGTATTGAGTAGTTGGATCGTAATCCCGTACCATAAAAATAGCCGCATGTGCAGCCGCTCCAACTACTAAGAAACCTCCTATCCACATGTGATGTGTAAACAAAGAAAGTTGTGTGGCATAATCGGTGGCTAAGTAAGGATAAGGGGGCATGGCATACATGTGGTGAGAGACAATAATTGTTAGGGATCCCAAAATGGCAAGATTAATAGCTAACTGAGCGTGCCACGAACTCGTCAAAATTTCGTAAAGACCCTTGTGTCCTTCACCCGTAAAAGGTCCTTTATGAGCTTCCAGTATTTCTTTCGTGCTATGCCCGATACCCCAATTTGTCCTGTACATATGACCAGCTACCAGAAAAAGAACCGCAATAGCCAGGTGGTGATGTGCCGCATCAGTCAGCCACAAACCCCCCGTTATCGGGTTCAACCCACCGCGAAAAGTCAAGAAATCCGAGTATTCCGACCAGTTTAGAGTGAAGAACGGGATTAATCCTTTTGCAAAACTTGGATACGTCTGAACTAAAAGATCGCGATTAAGAATGAGTTCGTGGGGAAGGGGTATTTCTTCAGGGTCAACGCCTGCGTCTAATAGCTGATTGATGGGTAGCGAGACGTGTATCTGATGTCCCGCCCATCCTAGGGATCCTAATCCTAATAGACCGGCCAAATGATGATTCAGCATGGATTCGACATTTTGAAACCAAGCCAATTTTGGAGCAGCCTTATGGTAGTGAAACCAACCGGCGAAAAACATCAATCCAGCAAAAACTAAAGCACCTACAGATGTGCAATAAAGCTGTAACTCACTAGTTATTCCAGAGGCTCGCCAGAGTTGGAAGAATCCAGACGTTATTTGCACACCCTGAAACCCTCCGCCTACATCTCCATTAAGTATTTCCTGACCCACTATTGGCCAAACGACTTGAGCACTGGGTTTCACATGGGTGGGATCATTTAGCCATGCTGCATAATTGGAAAAGCGGGCCCCATGAAAGTACATGCCGCTTAACCAAATGAAAATAATAGCTAATTGGCCAAAATGAGCACCAAATATTTTACGGGATATATCCTCTAAATCATTGGTATGACTATCAAAATCATGGGCATCGGCATGCAGGTTCCAAATCCATGTAGTGGTACTCGGACCCTTAGCCAAATTTTTCGCGAAATGTCCAGGCTGAGCCCATTTCTCAAAAGAGGTTTTTACAGGATCTTTCTCCACCATAATTTTGACTTCTGGTTCTGGCGAACGAATAGTCATCGGGACTCTCCTCTCTTCGGGCAGGGGATAGCAACAACCTACCAACAGAAGAGAAAAAACTTGTATTGTAAGAATTTGGCTTCCCATTAACATGCAATAATTTATTATTTCTCCCCGAATTTGAAACTTGAACAGCTGTAATAAATAAGTTATGCAGGATAGGCTTTTGGTGGTATTATTACACGATTCATCGGCGCCTAATGGACTTGATAAAAATAATTGCCCGTTGGGTAAGAAGAAAGGGGAGTCGATATCTGACAAGCGGGAATTTTTTTTTACTTCTACTTTCTAACTTACTTTATTGTACCTTTTCTGTTTCGTTGTTCTATATATTCCACTAATAAAACAGGGAATAACGTCCCGTAATTTTTGGCCGATTCTGTGCTTCAACGTAATTATCGGGGGAAAGTGCTATTGCCCGTTTCCAATACTCAGCAGCTTGATCAAACCAAGCTTCCGAAATTTCTAAATCTCCTTGCTGAATGGCCTGTTCCCCTCGACCAGGATGGATGATTCCTTGGTAACCTCCTCCTTTAGAACCGAACTTGGGGGTTTCCCACCCCACACGGCTCACACGACTGTGCCCCCGGCTTTTCGTTTTCTAACCAGGAAATGAATACTACTCCCCAACTTCCGGAAGAGTAAAAATAGTCAGGTTTTTGATTTTATTCGTCCTAAATAAAAACTTTTCCGTACTCACAGATATTAAAGGGGGATTCCCCCGTCACTAACTACCCTATCTCAATATGGATCTCTCAAAATTGGAAAAGTTTTTCCTTTGGGATTTGATACTACGCCGTGTCTCGCTAGTTAGTGCTTTTCTAACTGTTTCTGCTACAGAAACGTATTGCATAAATTTTTCGATGAGCCAGTTTCATTGTATCGACCCAGATTTTCAATGAGAAATCCTTACGACGCTGCATCCTCCCATTTATTCAATTATCCATGGGACAGTTAGGCCATTTACTTCCTTCAAACCCGGATTCTTTTGAAGGGAGTTGAATCCCGCAGCTCTTAGCAATTCCCGTTCGGAAATATGCTTGGGGGAAGCCTTTTTTGTTGGTTGACTGATTATGAACCGAAGAATCCTGAAACGTAGGTAGTCGCACGTGGTGGCAGATCACAGCCATATTATTAAAAGCTTGTGGCAAGAAAGAATTGCGCTCTGGCGCCTGAAAGTAGTATTCCGAAGCTTTTGCATGTTCTCCATTACTGGTATGAATAAGACCTATATTATGGGGTATGTAACTTCGATCATAAGAATCAATCTCCAAACGCATGGCTTTGTAGTAACTTCGCAAAGCTTCTGCATATTCTCCTTCCGATTGGGCCGACATCCGTTACGGTTGCTTACGCAAAAAAGCCCCGATTCAAAACCGCACATGAAACTTCCGCCTCATACGGCTCCTCCCGCCCAATTAACGAAAAAGTAATTTGAATACATTATTCCTATTCCTAACAGAATTTGTAATTAGACGAGGGTTAGTGTCTCACGAAACTGGTATCTAACCATCCTTCTCGCAAAGATTTTTTTTTGCCGGGTCAATCTCGTCATTGCCAATACTGGTAACAACAATAGATTCTTTGACAATTTGTTCGTTCCCAACACTTTGCTTCTCGAAGGGGTTATTCACCCCAGCAATCTCCGGTGATCCAACAGGTATCCAAAATACAAGCGGGATGGCTGCTTGTTACCCCAATCACAATTAGTCGTTGCCGGAGACACGTAATGTTTGTCGAAGTCAAGAGTTGACGAAGATTTTGTATTGCCGATTCCTTTATGTGGTGTCTGCCCCCCCATGCTTATTCCTGAAATTCCTATGTATCACATATCAACTAACAGGTTTAACCTCTTGCTCGCTTAATACCTAGATCTACCACAGAAAGCGGTAGCCATCGCTTGCGGGGCTGCATCAATCGTGGATACGCGATCGAAGGATTTGTTCGACAATTGAGAAAAACCTCCAGCAAATGTGGGCCTGTTAAAGTGGTAATTTTTTGACTAATTGAAAGTAGTGCCAAATTGCTTCCCTTCTCGAATCGCACCATCCCTGTAGTATATAGAAGCTTCCCTCTCTCTTTTAGTAGTAGGTAGAATTCGTGTCAAAATATCCGCTAGAATTGTGAAAGTTTTATCGATAAAATTATCATTTCTCTGTGACCTAGGCATAATCAAAATTAACTCCTTATTTTTCTTTTACCATTTCACTTATTACTAGTCCACCAATTGAAATTGCGAAAAAAAAAAAAGGAAATCTATCTGAACGGCAAGTCGGGAAAGATAAGTGACAAGTTGTGTCAAAAACTTACTTCATGCCCCACCCCCATTATGGGGGGGGGGTAATTTTTGACAACGGATCCTCGTAAATCACTTGTCATTTCACCGCCTAAAGTCCTAAAATAAATTTAAATGCTTCACCATTCAAATGTCTCAGCCCGAGGAGAGGTGGCCGAGCGGTTTAAGGCGTAGCACCGGAACTGCTACGTAGATTTCTAGCTACCGAGGGTTCGAATCCCTCCCTTTCCTGTTTATATTATTGCTTTCCCGGACATTTCTTCGTTTATTTTTCAAATTTTAGTAAAATAGCTATTTCGGGAGAAATAAATTGGAGATAAGGTTGTTAATTTGTTTACCGAAGAGGAAAAAGTTGAAAGACTCTTACACCAAAAACAAGAAGTAGAGGCCCACCCCTTATCCGACTCAGTGTTAAATGCACTGAAATAGCACATATCTATGACTTATAAATGATATCGCGAGCCAAATTAACTTTTTCAAAATCATAAAATTTTACTTCGGGAAAGTAAACTCCTAGAAGTTCATTTTTTACTAAAACAACTAAGAGGTAAACCGGAAAGTTTTTCACTTTCCTTAAGTAATCTGACTTCTAGTGCCCATGATTCTGAATGATTTCCTCGATTGTGTATTGTCACAATAGAATAAGAATCTCCAAATCAAAGTATTTGACTAAATTCGGTGAAAGCTTATTAAGCTTTTCGGGAGTAATACTCGACAACTAGCAATTCATTTATATTCAAATCGACAGATTCTCGATTGACCATATGATTTACCAATCCTGTCGGCTCGCCGTTTTTCGGGAGAGACAAAATTAAGTGATCGGGTGTTTCGTTCCCTCCAAGAGATTCACTTTTTGCCGCATTGCGAGAAGTTGGTCGGTTTCGAATAGTAAGAATATCTTTAGGTTTGCGTCGATAGCTTGGTATATCCACAATATGATCGTTCACCAAGATATGTCTATGACTAACCAGTTGTCTAGCAGCGGGAATCGTGGAAGCCATACCTAACTGAAAAATGATATTATCCAAACGCATCTCAAGCAATTGCAGCAGTACTTGACCTGTCGAACCCCTAGTTTTTTTGGCAACGCGAACGTATTTGAGTAATTGGCGTTCTGTCAATCCGTAGTTAAAACGCAACCTTTGTTTGGCCTCCAAACGCACGCAGAATTGAGAAATTTTCTTCGAAGCTGATTGATCGCCAGCAATTCGCAATTCCCCCAAGTTGGACGTCTTCTCCTTACCCGCAAAGCCTGGCAAATTTTTTAGACGACGCATCAATTTTAAACGAGGTCCTCGATAGCGAGACGTAGAAACTCCTTCTCTATAAATGTTTCTCAAGCGGAGAGAAAAAATTCTAGGATCATCGCGGAGATATTATCCATTTCTACCGCCGAGTTGATCAAAACCAGTATCTGTAAAAATCATAACATATGGATAGAAACTGATAAATATCCACTTCGACTTGTAAGAAGCATTTGAATAGAAAGGTGAAGGAGCAGATGGAAACCCACTTCTAGTGCATATAGAAATTCGTACTGAATGAGGTGAAAATGTTGTAGTATATACATTTACATAAAAATATTAGGGGGGAAATTCGAATGAGTTGCTGTGAAAAGTGTATTGCCTCGAGTTATGCGTTCATATATACTGATTTCAATAGTAAAAAAAAAATTGCGAAACGCGTAATTGCTAATTAACAATCTGTATTACACAGATTTCTCCTCAACAAGTGAGAAGCGATACTGGAATAAAAAAAGAAGTAGCAGAAGCGAAAGGAGTGCAATGTGCAAACATATATGTATTTGTACATACTAGTTTTTTCACATTTGCTTGATAGATTTTTACGTGAATGAAATGGGATCGATTTAGGTGGGCGGATTGGTAAAAACAAATGCACCGGAACTTTTTAAGAAATAGTAAAAATAGCCGGGTAGGTATCTATGTTTTTCATCTTTCGGTTTGTTGGGGCCTAGAAGTGGGGATATGGCGAAATGGTAGACGCAGCGGACTCAATCAAATTGAGCCTAGGTATGGAGACGTATCAAGTGGCAGCTCCCAGATTCAGGGAAACCTAGGATTATTTAGCAGGTAATCCTGAGCCAAATCTCGCACTAACTCATGGAATTTTGGTTGGGTCAATAGGGCAAGATAGGTACAGAGACTCGAAGGGGGTTATTCTGACGAGATATTAGTAACTATTTTCACAGGAACTGAATATTCACAAATGTTCCATGTGGTTAACCGTATGAAATGCAGTATAAAAAAAAATTTAAGATGGGGTTGGGAGGAAAATTTTAGTTTTTGGAAGCAGACTCATAGAAAGCAGTTTGGGAGAAGCATTCATTCGCATAGTCGAGCCGATATTCGATATTCTGCTTTATCAATTAATGGGTCGCTAACTAAAATTATCCCGTATCAATCTAGTACTGCACTGGCAGTTCCCACATCTTCTTCTCACCCGTCGTGAGATATCAGTCCGACAAATAATTTGCAAAAAAGGATCCGGTAGCAACTACTAATTTTCCCGCGAATGGAGGTAGAGCCCAATTCTACGCAATTGCTACTAATTTAGTAACGACGCAAGTTGCAGTAGGAAGAAAATCCGTTGGTTTCGACCGTGAGGGTTCGAATCCCTCTATCCCCAACGAGACATTTCAATTATTTCATCTCATTCAGATACAATTAATTTGTTTGCGATTAAATTTCAAGAAACTATCTCAAACCCTTTGCTTCGCCTCAATAAAGACATTTTGCAGATCAGCCATTCAGGTAGTTAAAAAACCTGAATGGCTCGATCGATCCTTAGTTTTTCCTTTGGCTTCTCTCTCTTATAGACAGGATGAAACGAATCATCGGAAACGGAATTGCAGGTTCGACCAAAGACCCAAATGCTTAACCCTTTCTTTCGTTGTTGGAGCAGTCATATACTTAGATAAATTGGCCGGGATAGCTCAGTTGGTAGAGCAGAGGACTGAAAATCCTCGTGTCACCAGTTCAAATCTGGTTCTTGGCAACTGGGGAAAAATTCTTGTCATAAGTACTGGATGGGGAAAAAAAAAAATACTGGACAGAACAAGTTTGAGCCAATGTTGTAGTAACAGGATTTTCCCGGAAAAGGTTAGCCGAGAACCAATAAAATTTTCAAGAACTGAATGGGTATGGGTCATTTGAACTTCGCTGGCTAAAAAGCTTTAGCAAGAATCGAATGGGCGAGGGGTTAAGCGAAAAAAAGTTCTGAAACTGAGTTTCTGTGCTTCTATATTTTCTAGAAAGATTTTCTAGAAAGCATCTTGTAACTCGTAGAAATTGGGTACTACATAATCCTTACGGAGAGGCCAGCCGATCCAAGTTTCAGGCATTAGTATACGCCTAAGGTACGGGTGTCCTTGATGAATTATTCCCAACATGTCGTAGGATTCACGTTCTTGAAAATCAGCACTTTTCCAAACCCAATAAACCGAAGGTATTTGGGGGTTTATTCTTGAAACAAAGACTTTTGCACATATCTCCTCAGGTTGATCTGGCTGGTCTCGCATTTGGGTTAAGTGATACACACTGACTAAAGACCCCCCCGGTGTCGCGTCGTAGGCACATTGAGATCGTAGGTAATTAAATCCATAAGCATATGGGGCGACAGCTATAGACAACCACTCCTCCGACTTGATCTGCAAAATCTCAACACCTCTATAATCGTAACCCAAGGGTCGGTGTGAGAACTTGTGTTTGGTTAACCAGGCAGATAATCGACTCCGCGTATCTGTATTGAAATTACCTTCGTCATCAGCGTTCATATTGATTAATCCCCCTCTCTTTTTCATTACTCTCGTAGGAAAAGTAAGACTAGTCATCAATTTGTTGATATTAACTTATCGTACTCATTTGTAAACTTCTGCAAATTTTCTGAAAAATTAGTTAGCACGAATTTCGTGCCGTAATTCCCTATTTCTCGACTATATTTTCCGGTATGGGCGTTTGGTACGAAACGAAGTTGGTGACTTAGACTGGGGTATCTCGTTCGAGTAGGGCGGGAAGCCCGTTCTCCAAAACTTTCTCGAGCAATTTTCTTGCGGAGTTTCGTCACGGCATCGATGATAGCTTCGGGTTTGGGTGGGCAACCCGGCAAATGAATATCAACAGGAATTAATTTGTCTACCCCGCGAACAGTGCTGTAGGAATCTGTACTAGACATGCCTCCCGTAATGGTGCAAGCTCCCATAGCAATCACATACTTCGGCTCAGGCATTTGTTCGTATAGTCTTACTAGAGATGGGGCCATTTTCATTGTTATGGTACCGGCGGTGACAATCAGGTCCGCTTGTCTGGGACTGGATCTAGGTACTAGGCCGTACCGGTCGAAATCAAATCGCGAACCAATTAGGGAGGCAAATTCAATGAAGCAACAACTGGTACCGTATAGAAGTGGCCATAAACTGGATAATCTGGACCAGTTGGAAAAATCAGCGATACTAGCTAAAAAAATTGAATCTGACACACCCCTCTGTAAGGGCGATCGTACCATCAAATTAGGGTAGGCGTCTTCCTTTTCGTATTCGATTTTCCTTCTGTCATTTCCACCCGAATGTTCGGAAGTTGAGACCATTCCGATGCTCCTTTTCGCCATGCATAAACCAAGCCGACGACTAGTATGAATATGAAAACAATCACTTCGAGGAAAGCAAATAAGCCCAATTTTTCGAAAGCTGTAGCCCAGGGATAGAGAAATACGGTTTCGACGTCGAAGACCGTGAATACCGAGGCAAACATGTAATGACGTATCTGAAATCGAATCCAAGTGTCTCCTCTGGGCTCAATACCTGACTCGTAACTCGTCAACTTCTCTGGGCCCTCCCGAATGGGAGCAACAAACCTAGGAATCGAAAAAGCCAGGAATGGGATAGATATAGATACTAACAGAAAAATCCGGAAAGAGTCATATTGGTGAAACAAAAACATTCACAAATTCCTCCCATTTCGACAATCATCGTCTTGCTACACCACAACAGGTTTAACACCTATAACCCTTTTTGGGAAGTAGATTGGAGTTGTAGCCTGCTTAGAGTAGTAATTATTAACTTGAAGACAAGCCAAAAAAAGAGTTTTGCCATTTCGGCTTTTTAGTATAAGTTAAGTACTGAGTTCCTTAGTACTTCAGATTAATTGCATGCGCGTCCGACTGATTACTACCCACGTGAAGGTGAAGAGATTGAATTAACCCAAATTCCTTCCACTTCTGGCGATGGCGGGGAAATCGTCGATTCAATGGATCATATTGAATAATTTCACTACTCGGATAGACACCTCAAATTGATTGAGTAGATTGCGCCGCGTTAATGATTTTGTATCATTAGCTTTTCCTCTCCCAGACAAGTTAGGGCTATACGGATTCGAACCGTAGACATTCTCGGTTGTGCAGATCAGAATATAGAAACAAGTTCTTGAACTGCTTGTTGAACCCAACATGCCATTTTTTCAGCATTGGGCTCTCTAATCAACTGCTCCCCAATTCAATTGGAAACGAACAAGCGCTGATGTACCAACTTTTGTTTCACAGATGAATAAGAACAGATGGTCCCGTGTGCTCAAACAATTTTTTTTTTCAGGTATTTCTTCGAGTTGGATAGTTGAGAGAACTACACGGAAAAAAGATTGATTAAACAATCCCGAAGTATCTTGAGAATATTACTAGCTATGCGTTGACACAGGTTTGCTTTTGCTGGGTAGAGATCCATCTTGCGATCCAAAAAAGTCTCTGTCGCTTGGAAAAGCTAACTTCGCGACACTTTCTACACCTAAAAGTTCGTGGGGCGAGGAAGAGATTTTCTTTTGGCCCTCGCATTGTCCAACTATTTTTGGCATTGGATAAACCCATTATCCACCATATCAACCCTTTTCAATCGATTTGCCTTCGATTTCTCTGTCATGCTATTGTTCTTTCGTAGCAAAAAAAGTAAGACAGGACTGTGTCATGCAAAGTTTTTTTGCACGAATCGGTGGGTTTCGACAAATATCTCAAGAAGAAACATCGGCGCACGTGTAAACGAGGCGCTCTACCGCTGAGCTATAGCCCTTGATGAAACCGCTTATATGACATATAGTATATCTACTATAACTAATTTTTGTCAAGTCGATCAATCAGTTGAGAAAGAAGTCTAAAACCAGCTACTTCTCACTAATGCAACATAAACTTGCTTCTAGCTATTCCTTGTAACTATAATGGATATATCAAAGTGACACACCCAAATTAGGTAGAGACCCCAATGCGATAGCAGGAGAAGTGTCGGCGACCTACTTGACTCAGCGGTTAGAGTATCGCTTTCATACGGCGAGAGTCATTGGTTCGAATCCAATAGTAGGTAACACTTATTAGATACCGCGACTACTAAATCGATATCGATTCGGTATCTAATAAGTTTCATTGTTTACAAGACGTGTTGCACGCGTGGTCCGTAATACTGGTAAAGTATGGGATTACCGTGTCAGATCAATAATATCAAGCTTTTAAAAACCGGATTAAACGGTAGTTGAAGCTTCTAATCTGGCTTTAGCTCTTTTAAATGCCGAGTTGGCTTCTATTACTCTTTTCTTGCCTTCCGCTTTAGCTAACTCAGCCTGAGCCGTCCGAAAACTTTTTTGAGCTTCGTCGGCATCAATTTCACTAGCTCTTTCCGCTTCGTTAACTAATATTGTTACTCGATTATTATCTATCATGGCGAAACCACCCATCGACGCCGTTGCGGACCATTGCTCATCATTACGTATTTTTGAGACCCCCATATCCAAAGCTGTAAGAAGGGGCGCATGATTAGGTAGTATACCAATCTGACCGCTGCTGGTAGATAGAACAATTTCCCAGACTTCAGAATTCCAAACTATTCGATTAGGGGCCATTACCCGAAGAATCGATCCCATACCTTTTATTGACCCTCCGCTTGTAAAGCCACGGCCTTTGCGGCGACTTCGTCAATATTGCCAACTAGATAAGAAGCTTGCTCGGGAAGATTATCCAACTCTCCAGAAAGAATCATTTGAAATCCCTTAATTGTTTCTGGTAAACTGACATATTTACCCGGAGAACCGGTGAAAACTTCCGCTACAAAGAAGGGTTGCGATAAGAAACGTTCTATTTTTCGAGCTCTAGCTACCGTCAAACGGTCTTCCTCGGATAACTCATCCAGTCCGAGAATAGCTATAATGTCTTGAAGTTCTTTGTAACGCTGCGAAGTCTGCTTAACGCCCTGTGCCGTTTCATAATGCTCTTCACCTACAATCCAAGGCTGCAACATAGTTGAGGTCGAATCCAATGGATCCACGGCCGGATAGATACCTTTCGCGGCTAAACCTCTCGAAAGCACAGTTGTAGCATCTAGATGTGCAAATGTCGTAGCAGGGGCCGGGTCAGTCAGATCATCCGCAGGTACGTAAACAGCTTGAATGGAAGTTATTGATCCTTCTTTAGTGGAAGTAATTCTTTCCTGCAGTGATCCCATTTCTGTACCAAGGGTCGGCTGATAACCCACGGCGGAAGGCATTCTACCAAGCAATGCTGAGACCTCCGACCCCGCTTGAACGAAGCGAAAGATATTGTCAATGAATAAGAGTACATCTTGTCTGTTAATATCTCGAAAATACTCTGCCATTGTCGGAGCGGTTGGACCAACTCTCATACGAGCTCCCGGTGGTTCATTCATCTGACCGTAAACCAAAGCCACTTTCGATTCCGATATATTTTGTTCGTTAATAACTTTTGACTCTTTCGTTTCCATGTAGAGGTCATTACCCTCACGTGTACGTTCCCCTACTCCACCAGATACAGATACACCTCCATGAGCTTTCGCAATATTATTGATCGATTCCATGATAAGAACTGTTTTCCCAACTCCGGCTCCGCCAAATAAACCAATTTTTCCACCTCGGCGATACGGAGCTAAAAGATCCACAACCTTAATCCCCGTCTCAAAAATAGATAGCTTGGTATCTAATTGAGTAAATGCCGGAGCGGATCTGTGAATTGGAAATGTTGTACTATTCCGGACAGGACCCAGATTGTCTACGGGTTCACCGAGGACATTAGATATTCGGCCAAGAGTAGTTTCACCAACAGGAACACTAAGAGGGGCTCCCGTATCAACAGCGCCCATACCTCTCATTAAACCATCTGTGGCACTCGTAGCTACGGCTCTTACTTCATTGTTACCTAACAATTGTTGAACCTCACAAGTAACATTAATTTCCTGGCCCGCCGAGTTTTTTCCCTTTACTACGAGTGAATTATAGATGTTGGGCATCTCCCCCGGAGAAGAAGCCACATCCAATACTGGTCCAATGATCTGAGTGATGTACCCCACGTTTTTTGCCACCAATTCAGAAATTTGGAAGGAGGGAGAACTGGTTTTCGTAACTGTTTCGGTATGTTTTCTTTATTTGATTACTGAATCGATAGAAGTATGTGGTATTTTACCGTGAAGTGGTCGATGGTGAAAAAGATTCACTTATTTCATTTTCACCTTTACTCCCCCCGTTTCTTTCATGATTCTTTTTTATTTATGATTTGCAGATATGGCTATATATAAATGAAGTGAAGTAGGGGGATGATAAAACTCGAAAATTAAGAAGAGTCTTTCTTCCATACGATTTCGATGCTCACGAAATCGGTGCCCCACCTATGAGATTTTCATCGTTGGGCTATGCGTCTTTTTCCTTTTCAGATCCTCAGACGTGAGGGACCAACACGTAGTTAGTTCGTAATCCACAGACCAGTCTAACCACGAACGGATTCCCGAGTCAATGTATTGAAATGGGGCGGAGTCCTGCTTTTCTTTTTTAGTAGTTTGTGCAACAAACCGGAATGATTAGTTGCACCCCGCATGAGACGTAGTATAAAATGATAATGTCCCATTCTCGAAGTGGATTTTTGACGGGTATAAGTATCATGTGGAGGTTAAATTACCGAAATTCAATTCACGTCTCACATTGAAATACTCTACCTATGCCGAGCAGATCTCACCATTGCAAGATTTACTATTTTAGTCATAGAGAGGAATAAACTCATGTCGCCACAAACGGAGACTAAAGCAGGTGTTGGATTCAAAGCTGGTGTCAAAGATTACCGATTGACTTATTACACTCCCGAATACAAGACCAAAGATACTGATATCTTAGCAGCTTTCCGAATGACCCCACAACCTGGAGTACCGGCTGAGGAAGCCGGAGCTGCAGTAGCTGCGGAATCTTCTACTGGTACATGGACCACGGTATGGACAGACGGACTTACTAACCTTGATCGCTACAAGGGGCGGTGCTACGATATTGAACCCGTCGCTGGGGAAGAAAATCAGTATATCGCATATGTAGCTTACCCCTTGGATTTATTCGAGGAAGGTTCCGTCACCAATATGCTGACTTCTATTGTAGGTAATGTTTTTGGATTTAAGGCCCTACGCGCTCTGCGTCTGGAAGATCTACGAATTCCCCCCGCTTATTCCAAAACTTTTATCGGACCCCCCCACGGTATTCAGGTGGAAAGGGATAAACTAAACAAATATGGACGTCCCCTATTGGGATGTACCATCAAGCCGAAATTAGGCTTGTCTGCTAAAAATTATGGTCGAGCAGTTTATGAATGCCTCCGTGGTGGACTTGATTTTACGAAAGATGATGAAAACGTAAATTCCCAACCGTTCATGCGTTGGAGAGATCGCTTCTTATTCGTAGCAGAAGCTCTTTTCAAATCCCAGGCTGAAACAGGTGAAATAAAGGGGCATTATTTAAATGCCACTGCAGGTACGTGTGAAGAGATGATGAAGAGAGCTGTTTTTGCTAGAGAATTGGGTGCACCAATTGTCATGCACGACTATCTGACCGGGGGGTTTACCGCAAATACCAGCTTAGCTTATTATTGCAGAGACAATGGGCTGCTTCTTCATATTCACCGGGCAATGCATGCTGTCATCGATAGGCAGCGAAATCACGGTATCCATTTTCGTGTATTAGCCAAAGCATTACGCATGTCTGGTGGGGATCATATCCACGCCGGAACTGTAGTAGGCAAATTAGAGGGGGAACGAGAAGTCACCCTGGGATTTGTCGACCTACTTCGCGACGATTACATCGAGAAAGATCGTAGCCGCGGCATCTATTTCACCCAAGATTGGGTATCCATGCCAGGTGTACTTCCCGTAGCTTCGGGGGGTATTCATGTCTGGCACATGCCTGCCCTAACCGAAATTTTTGGGGACGATTCTGTCTTACAATTTGGCGGTGGAACATTGGGACATCCATGGGGAAACGCACCCGGTGCCGTGGCTAACCGAGTCGCGTTAGAGGCTTGTGTACAGGCTCGTAATGAGGGCCGTGACCTCGCCCGTGAAGGTAATGAAATCATTCGTGAAGCTAGTAAGTGGAGTCCAGAATTGGCTGCCGCATGCGAAATATGGAAAGCAATCAAATTTGAATTCGATACAATTGATACATTGTAGATAGATGCTAATTTTCAAAATTGTTTGCTCCGGCGTCCATTTTGAAAAGATTACTAATACTAGGAGTATTGGAAAATAATTGTTTTTCAATACTCCTAGTACCCTGAAGCGAGGTTGGTGGCTAAGTGAAGGGAAGCGCGTGTCTTTAAACCGGAGATCCGAGGGTTCAAATCCCCACCAATTCATATCAAGAAATTACAAGATGGAAATCGACAGCTCGATGTTACACCGAACGACTTACTAAGTTATCCGACTTCATTCTGTGTAATTTCCTGATAGATTGTTTCATTTGCTTTGTTGGATAACCAAAAGAAAACACCTAAAATATGACTGATTTAAGAAATTAGCCAATCTCCAATTTTGTCTTGTCGATGAACGTGGAGTTGGTCCTTATTTGCTGGTACTCGCTTGAATTAAACAAAGATTCTGCCCCTTCCCTTCGGGAAGGAAATTCAAAATTTGTTTGTGACACGAGCTAAAGAAACAGATGGGGAGATTATTACGTCTGTAATAAATTGGTTCGAAGATAAGCGAAAATTTGGTGGATTAATCGGGGCTTTTCTCGAAGAAGCTACGAGAAGCTCCACCTCAAGTGAAAGAGATAGACGAATAAACGTTAACGCAAACAAGGGATTATGGGCTCGGTGTGACAATCGTGGAAATATGCTTCACGTAAAATTTCCGAGACAGAGTAGAAGTGTTTGCGAGGAACGCGGTTATCACCTTTCAATGAATAGTATGGAAAGGATCGAACTTTCAATTGACCCTAACACATGGATTCCCATGGATGAAGACACGACTGCAAGAGACGTTTTAAGTTTCTCCGACGAGGATTCTCATGAGAGTCGTATACTTATTTCTCAAGAAAAGACAGGCTTAACCGATGCTGTTCAAACAGGTATAGGATATCCAAATGGAACACTTATTGCGCTTGGTGTTATGGACTTCCATTTTATGGGGGGAAGTATGGGCTCCGTAGTGGGCGAGAAAATTACTCGTTTAATTGAATATGCCACACAACAGCTTCTGCCACTTGTTTCAATTTGTGCCTCTGGGGGAGCGCGTATGCAGGAAGGAACGTTGAGCTTGATGCAAATGGCTAAAATTTCTTCTGTTTTGCAACTCTATCAAGTTCAGAAAAAATTGCTTTACATATCCGTTCTTACCTATCCAACCACGGGCGGTGTTACTGCTAGTTTTGGGATGTTGGGAGATATAATTATTGCCGAATCTAAAGCCTATATAGCATTTGCTGGTAAAAGGGTAATTGAATAAACACCGCGCCAGAAGATACCTGATGGTTTTCAAGCAGCTGAGTCTTTATTCGATAATGGGCTACTCGATTCAATTGTTCCACGTAATCTTCTGAAGGGTGTTTTGAGCGAAATATCTGAGCCTTACTTATCAGTTCCCTATAAGAAAAGTTGATTTTCATAAAAGAAGGTGAAAAAAGATTAGATTTGTTCTAAATTCTATTTGTCCCACTCCCCGTAGATCTGTATCTCATTTTCTCACCAGAAAATGAAGCATAAGAAGCTTTTTTGTTGCCGCTGTACTCTTCTTCCCTGCGAATAATCCCGTGAAACAAGGGATTCTCAGTAGATTAGTTATTTAAACTAGAAAACCCTTTCCTTCCTGAAGCAAAAAGAATATCATGAAATACTAGAAAGAATAGTGAGACAGAGATACATCGTTGTATAAATACTTTTTTTTGAGGCAATTTCACCATGACAGCATCTTATCTACCTTCCATTTTTGTACCACTAGTAGGTCTGTTGTTTCCGGCAGTTACAATGGCTTCTCTATTTCTGTATATCGAGCGAGATGAGGTTCTATAATCTCCTTCCTATCGCAAGACGGGCTGAAACTTGGCGGGTGGGTTTCTTATTTTTCACACAAAGTGAATTAAGTATCTACTTCACTTCTAGTGAAAACCCAATTGGGATGACCCTCATTGGGGGATATTCTCGTTTGATTTTTCCGGTAATTAAGTAATATGGTCACAATCTATGTCTCATTCCCACTTTTCGGAGAATTGAGATATAGATTGATCATTTGTTAGTAAGATGGGATACTTCAGCTACCTTATAAGGTAAAGAGTTGCTCACTGATAGGCTTGAGCTGCAACTCAAAGTACTTAATTACTGGACGCAGATGCATGAGACATAGGCGAAGCAATAAATGAGCTACAAAAAAAAAAGAAAAAAAGTAAATTTGGCGACAAAATTAATCCATTCATTACGCAACCTCTGAGGAAATAATGATGAGTTCCCGCTCCAAATGGATCCAAGTACAGTTCATAAGAGGCTCACGTACATTTGCAAATTCGTGTTGGGCCTGTATCCTCGTTTGCGGCGCGACAGGTTTCTTACTAGTGGGGTTCTCTAGTTGCATCGGCGCAGATCTAATCCCTATACTTTCGTCTAAACAGATTGCATTTATTCCGCAAGGTCTTGTAATGTGCTTCTATGGTATCGCTGGCCTCTTCCTCGGGTTGTATTTGTGGTGTACTGTTTTTTGGAACGTGGGGGGCGGATACAATTATTTTGACAAGCGAGGGGGTATTTCCTCTATTTTTCGATGGGGCTTTCCCGGAAAAAACCGTCGTATCTCCATTCAACTGCTACTCAGAGATGTTGAAGCAGTTGGTTTAGAAAATCGAGGAGGTTTTCTCTCAAATCGGATTCTTTATCTAAAAGTGAGGGGTCGACGAAGTATCCCCTTAACTAGAATTGGCGAAAATTTAACTCTGGAAAATATGGAAGAAAAAGCTGCCGAACTTGCTCGTTTTTTACGTGTATCAATCGAAGGATTTTGAGATTCAACTTAAAAATCGGATTATTTACGAAATAGCGTGGTGCAAAACTCCCGAGGTGACGGAAGAGAAGAAAACATTTGGATAGGTTCTAAGAAAAGGGGAAATAGCCTAATTACAACACGAAAATTTCTTTGATTAGTCTCCTACTTCGCAAATTTACCCTTTCTAATTGATGGATAATTAATCTATGAAATCGTGTCACTGGAAACGGAAACTTAGACGATGGTTTTTCAATACCCCATATCGTTCTTCGGATAGAGCTTATGAAGCTAGTAAGCATCTGCAGCCTCACTCTCCCTTTTTCACGCAACTGAAATCATTTTCCCCAGCAGCAGAGGATTCGTCACGGGCCCGAGCAGCTTTCAGAACTACAACATCAAGCAAGTCTAGATATGTAATATGTTGTAGTCTACTAGAGCACAGATTTAGCCTATTTATCCTGAAAATCCAGAGATATTCAAGTTTTTTTTCTGCAAAGCCCTTTCGTTCGTTTCCAACGAAACGCTGCAAATTGTACCCCCCTTACACAAACGATTATCCGACAAAAAATTGTTCAGATACGCTTCCGCACAAGTTTGTCGATGATTCGATTCCACAAAAGATATCTCCAGAATCTTGTCCTAATTATTACATGAATGATAAAGCGGGCAACCAGAAAATCGGAATCAGTGCTTTACCAAAAAATGAATTCAAAGGTGATTCTGCTTCTGCAAGGTTGAATAATCTAAAAAAAATGAATAGAAAATTAGCTTGGATAGAAGCAACTTTGAATGAGTTTGATTTTCGAAAAAAATGTTGTTCCAAACAAATTTTTTCATTTCAAACTGAAGAAAAATTGATTGAAAAATCACTGAATTGCGAATTAACGGTTTCTCATTACAGTCCGGCAGCCTATGAATCAATTAGTTTGGTGCCTCGGTCTGTAACTCGAACCTTATGCAGGTTCGAGTCGGAATTGGCAAGTCGATCAAGTATATTAGTATATAACGACTTTGACCTAGCCAAGAGACAAGCCTTCGTTTCTATCCAATACGTTGGATTTTTTTTTCTCCTCCCCTTTTCGCTTCAAGTCGCTCTAAAGAGGTGGTTTTTGGAACCCTGGATTAAAAGTTGGTGGAACATACTTCAAATTCAAGTATTTCTAAACCCCCTTCAAGAAGAAAAGGCTTTGAGGCAGCTCCGGGAGGCAGAAGCGTTACTTTGGTTAAATAATGTCATTGGCAATTTTGCAGATACGCAATTGCAAAATTTTGATGCGGACACGTGTAGCGAAACTGTTAGATTAACAACGGTATATAACGAACTAAATATTCAGCTATTGCTGCAGGTAACAACCAACACACTTAGCGTTGTTACTTCAGTTTTTCTCCTTCTAGTGGGGCGAAAGAGACTTGCGGTTTCAAATTCCCGGATTCAAGAGTCATTTTATAGTTTAAGTGACACAATGAAAGCGTTTCTCATCCTTCTCCTGACTGATCTATGTGTGGGCTTTCACTCGCCCCATGGTTGGGAAATAATTGTAGGGTCCCTCCTCGAACATTTTGGATTGATTCCCGACAAATATGTAATTCCTTGTTTTGTCTCAACCTTTCCAGTTATTTTGGATACGGTGTTTAAGTATTGGATCTTTCGTCATTTGAATCGCACATCTCCTTCAATTGTAGCGACTTACCATACAATGAGTGAATGACAAACATTCCTTCAAATTCCTAGTTAGTAAGCTATCCTCGCCGGTCATTCGGATTCGCACCCCCTCCCCCCGTTCAATCTTGTTTATTACCCAATACTAAGAAAATAGAAGCAACGAAAAAGAAAGTAAAGAATTAGAAAAAGAATAGACTTCCTGGCATTACGCAATGTCACGGCCTATTTGTACAAATATTTAAGACTAATTATTGATCCATGCAAACAACAATTACAAATAAATGGGTGAAAGAATGGTGGATTCTATCATTTGTAGTATTGAGCAGCTTTGGTGAATTAAGCTGTGCATCTGTATCAGACGCATATCCGATTTTTGCGCAACAGAACTACGAGAATCCACGCGAAGCCACAGGTCGGATCGTATGCGCCAATTGTCATTTAGCCAAGAAAACCGTCGATATCGAGGCCCCACAATCCGTTCTTCCCAATACTGTATTTGAGGCAATTGTTAAGATTCCCTACGACACGTAGATAAAATAAGTACTGGCAAATGGAAAAAAGGGGGGGCTAAATGTTGGCGCTGTACTCATCCTCCCCAAAGGATTTGAATTAGCTCCTCCCAATCGCATTCCAACCGAAATGAAGGAAAAATTGGGAAAATTATCGTTTCAAAGTTACCGACCCGGCAAGGAAAATATTATTGTTGTAGGCCCAGTACCGGGCAAATTATACACCGAAATTGTTTTTCCAGTTTTGTCGCCAGACCCTGGTACTAATAAGGAAGCGAATTTCTCAAAATACCCTATCTATGTTGGGGGTAACAGGGGTAGGGGACAGCTATACCCGGATGGGAGCAAGAGTAACAACACAGTTTACACGGCTTCAGCGACGGGTAAAATAAACAGGGTTGTTCGAAAAGAAGGAAAGGGTGGATATGAAATCACCATCGAAGAGTCATCTGAAGGTCGCGAAACAATCGATATTGTACCTCCCGGACCCGAACTCATTGTCTCAGAAGGTGAGTTCGTCAAAGCGGATCAGCCGTTGACTAATAACCCCAACGTTGGGGGATTTGGTCAAGGAGAAGTAGAAATCGTACTACAAGACCCGCTGCGGATCCAGGGTCTTTTAGCTTTCCTTGCGTCGGTTGTTTTGGCACAGATCTTTCTTGTGCTTAAGAAAAAGCAGTTCGAGAAAGTTCAGTTAGCAGAGATGAATTTTTGATTACACACTATCTATCATGCCCCCCCCCCCTCGCAGTTAGACTCCTCATTTCATGAGGTATGGAAAAAAAAATTGAATTTTTCACCTCATGATTCGGTAGTTCCAGCGTGATATAGAAGAGGCTACAAGTGGATCAGTTTGCACACGCGTGGTTGGAGAAAGGAGAGCGGCTTGAGAATCACGTGATGAAATTTGAAAGGTCATACCTGATGGGATGGCCAAGTTGATTCGTAGACGTTGATAGTGCTGGTGGGGTCGGCACCACCAACACTATCGACGCTAACCAAAGGTTTTCTTTGGCTCAATCAATTTTTTTTTCATGTTTTTAACTTGATTCCGGCAGGTTATTTGCTTTCAGTAAGTTTGATTTGGCAATCGGTAGATGCAATGACAGGAATGAAAAGCGGATATTAGAAACAAAAATTGGGACGGGATATTTGTACGTGACTGTAAGTGGTAAAAAAAACTATCGTAAATAAAAACCTTGCCTTTCGGTTTATCAATATAAAAACGGTATTCAAAAAGTCGTGGAGTAATTCTAGTAATCAGTAATCGAATTATTCATCGAAAGTTTCTCGAAGATATAAACTATAATATAATTTTTCCTGACCTATAAAGTTTTCTTCGACGCATTAATATATTCAGAAATAAATGGTGCGATAAAACGCACTCTTTCAAGAATCCATGTCGCCAGATTCAACTCCCACCCATTCCTCAAACTTTAGAAGGGATCAATTGACTCATTCAATAAGAAACAAGACGTGCCACGACGTAAAGCTTCAATAATACTCAAGACAAGTGGTACATCCAGTCGTTGACTCGCGTAGAACAGAAGTGATGTGAAATCAGTCCGTTTCTAGGTTGGGAAATAGAGATCTGTCAAATTGAACGATTTTTTTTTCTTCTCCTTATTCTTAGTTAGTTAAAAAGAGAAGAAAAAACGAAAACTTCGCATGTGGAATTCGGTACAACTTTTCTGCCTAATCCGCAATTGAAGTAGGAAGAAGTATTCGCTGATTACTTATTGACTTACATCAATCGTTCTCGAAGAGATGACCCTAAACCCGAATAAGCTCCGTAGAAGAATATGCCCGACGAACCTATCACAAGTGTACCGGCTACAGTACCTACCAACCACAAAGGGACTCTTCCAGTGGTATTTGTCATCCGCCACGCCTCCTTTCTGCTTGCTCTTTTTTTACATCTGTTAACCGGCCGCGACTCTAGACATGAACGGTCACGAATAATTAGGATCTTGATCTTTCTCAGACAATTCTGTTTAGTTTCTAATTAAAAAAGTAATTAGAAGATAGAACGGCAAGTACAAAAATCAGCAGTAGGCCCCGATAAAGGCTTGTACGATTCGATTCCACGCTCTGTTTATTTGGATTCGGTTGTGTCGTAGATTCAGGGCTCACTAAAAACTATCTCTGAATGAATTGCGTAGCTGATATGGACCCCAAAAAGAAAACTGTAGGTACAGCTAATCCGTGTACGGCCAACCATCTAACAGTGAAAATTGGATAAGTTTTATCTAAAGCCGTTGGTTTCTCCTAAAAGGATTTCGTAAATGCATCAACTTGTTCTAACGAGTCGAAGCGACCGGTTATTAGGGGAACTTCTTGTCGGCTCTCTGAGAAGTATTCATTTGGGCGAGGGCTTCCGGAAACATCGTAAGCTAAACCTGTACTTACAAACAGCCAGCCTGCAATAAACGGGGAGGGTATAGTAATGCTGTGGATGACCCAATATCGAATACTAGTAATAATGTCAGCGAAGGGGCGCTCTCCTGTATTCCCAGACATGTTTAACTCCGTATCTATCTTGTAATACTAAAAAGAATGGCTTGTTTCCCGAATAAAGAATAGGTGAAGGGGATAAAGGAAAGAGATGCGGAATGCACCAGCAAAAATAAACCCCCTCGAATACACGGGAATTGATCCAAATTAGGTTGTCGCTTCTATACCCGAGGTATATTCAAAATATACTGGGTCAGTATAGCTACTTCCCTTGCGATGCGGCAAGGTTACTTGCTATGGGATCAGTATTTGAGATTTGCTAAAATTTTAACGGATACATTGCCGACCACATACACACGAACTGAAAAGTAGAGCCCAATGATATGGTAAACTTGCAAACGCTGAAAATCGTCCCACTCTGACTCCCTATGTTTGCCCAATTCTGTGGAAAAGGTTTCAGTTTAGTCTACGCAAATCGGATCAAAGAAGCTGCAACTAAGAGGAATAGGTCTAAAAATGAATGGGAAATGCTGTTTCCTCTATGGTCGATTAGCAACGTTAAGGAAGCTACGTAGTAGCTGCCCGCCCTGAGAAAGGAATCGAAACACTGAGACATAATTTTTCTAAACAAAGAAAATTGAGAAATTCAAATCTCCGACAAATAAACCGGGTCGATTCTAGCTTAGCAGATTTAGACAAACAACTTTGATTCGGCGACTTAGGGTGATAAACTACTCAAGAAAGTCGTATACTAACCCATTTGTTAGACAATTTAGTATTCAGATATATGCTCACCCTATTAAGCTACTTTGCCTTTCTGATGTTCGCACTAACTCTGACTCCAGCTTTATTTGTCGGATTGAACAAGATTCAGATTCTGCAACTTATTACTATCGTCTAGAAAAAAGAAGGAGATAAGCACGAAAAGGGGTTTTTCACGGACGGCCCTCTTACTAATCTGTCGCACTTACCAATGATTAATTATCAGTTAATGCGTAAATATACTTTGGTAAGTTTTTGTATTACAAATTTACAAATTGAAATGGTTGAAGCATCACTATCTGGAATTGTGTTAGGCTCGATTCCGATAACCCTAGCTGGATTATTTGTAACCGCATACCTACAGTATCGACGGGGCGACCAATTAGATATTCGATAAAATTTAGTTAAGAAGTGTCCTATCCGAGATAATATTTTGAAATAAACGAGAGGAAGAATTGAAATAGATTTGTCCAATTTTTCTTTTTATACCCCCGCCTATTTTCCAAAAAAATCTCTTGTCGAAGAAGAAAAGTTATTTCGGTAAATAAATATGGGAAACTATTTTTTTAACGACAAGAATTAGTTATATTTCCATTCAAATTTGGCGCGTATTGCTTAAGCAATTCCTGGATAAGTACTAATAGGCACGCCCTGTAGGATTCGAACCTACGACATCGGGTTTTGGAGACCCGCGTTCTACCGGACTGAACTAAGGGCGCCCCCTTTTGGGGGAATCACTTCAATCTCCAAAGTGAAAATTGCAGGACCCCTCCATCCCGTTAAGGGAGAGAAAGACTTAATTTTCTTCTCCAATAGAAAGAAGTAAATGGAGATCAATCAAGTGGGACAACAATCATCATTCCTGATAGTTGGCGCATGTATGAAAAATAGGGATGACGGGACTTGAACCTGCGACATTTTGTACCCAAAACAAACACGCTACCGAGCTGCGTCACATCCCTTTTGACTCGTAACTAGTGCTACTAATTCTTTTTTGACCAAACTGATTATAATCTTTTCCCGCAGATACTGGCTACCACCGAAAAGAAAATTCATTTCTCGGCAGGTCGTTGACCCCCCCCCTCTACTCATTTAAAAATGAAGACAAATGGGTGGAGAAGTAGAAATTTAAAGAGGAGGATTCCAATGCAACACGTGAAGGTATATCTCTCTACGGCCCCTGTCGTAGCTACAATATGGTTCGGCTTACTGGCTGGTTCACTCATAGAAACAAATCGATTTTTTCCGGATGCTTTATTATTTCCATTTTTCTAACTTTTCCTCGACCAAAGGAGTTCCAAAACAATCAAGCAGAAGAAGGCTGACAAAACTTTACGTGTCGCTACACAGGTAGTATAGTAACGAGTCAAATCATTGGTGGAAGTGTATAAATTTTCGATTTCATCGGTCGAAACTTCGTGAATAGTCCGCTTATAGTAATATGGATTCTATTAGTATGGAGTTATGTCCGACCTCCCTTCTTTTTCCTTTTTCCACCCCCCCCCCAAAAAAAAATCAATTAGAGTACATTTGATTCTATGGTCAGAAGTAAAGATGTGAGAATAACTATTGCTTTGGAATGTACAAGCTGTACTTGGAAAGAGGCTGGCGGTAAATCCGCAGGTATTTCGCGATACACTACACGTAAAAATCGTCGCAACACACCCACTCGGCTTGAGTTGCAAAAGTATTGTTTATACTGTCGTAAGCACACTTCGCACAAAGAGGCAAAAAAAAAATAAAGGATATTTGTGATTGATTCGATAGTGATCTATATTAACATTGGTTTATATCGGTAGTTACAAGGAAAAAAAAATATCATGAATAAATTTAGACGCTCCCTCCGTAGACGTTCCCCGTCGATCCGTTCCGATGAAACTGTTGATTACAAGAATACGAGCCTACCTCGTCGTTTCGTGAGTGAACAGGGAAAAATATTATCAAGACGAATGAATAGATTAGCTTCAAAGCAGCAGCGTTTGATAGCTACTGCCGTAAAAAGAGCCCGTATCTTGGCCTTGCTGCCCTTTTCAAATAACGAAAATTAAATAATTTCAAAAAATTTGCTTTTAGCAGATTTTTCAATTCAAAAACTAAAAATTTTTTGCGAAACAGATATAAATTGAAGTTGTCTGGCTGAGTCAAATCAATATATATTTGCTATTTGCCAGGTAGCCTGTCTTTTTGCCTTTACTGTTTTTTTTTCTTTTTTTTACTGTGATAAATCTGCAACTCAATTTGGTTCTCCCGCCTCTCCGTTGAAAACGATTCGGAGAGGCTTAAATTTCCCGTTGCGAATCAATTTCTTCTGTCGCTAACTTTTTGTACTCGTACGATTCTAGAAAAACAGTAAGCATCTAGGGTAGCTACTTGGGCGAGTGTTTTGCAATTTGAAAGAACTCGATTCTCGTACAAACCGTGAATCACCGAACTGTGGGTAATTCCATCTTTCCGCGCTGCTGCATTAATCCGAGCAATCCACAAACGACGAAAGGTCCTTTTTCGATTCTTTCTATCTATGTAGGCACAAGCTAAAGCCTTTTGCCCCTGCTGGTTCGCTGCTCTAAATAACCCCGAATGAGCCCCCCGAAAACCGGACGCAAAATCGAGAATATTTCTGCGATACTTCCGAGCCACGGATCCTCGTTTTACTCTAGTCGTTACACGTATAGCCTCACAAAAAATCCCATTTTATTTTTCCAATAAAAAAAATCCATCGATTCCTCAGTTCCTCTACTTCTTCAAAGAGTTTCATTTATCTCTGAAATGTCAACTTAGGAGACTAGGCAGCAGACGGCGTCCCGCCGAAACATAGCTACTGAGAGAATTAATACTTGTTGGAATATTGAAGTTCCCAAAACCCCAAATACAAATTTATACCATCTTTGTCAAGTATACTACGACTATATACCACGTCTCTTCTAAACTAGTTGCTCCTGAAAAAGTAACTCAACGACAGCAACCTTTTTTCTTCATTTCCATCTTATGTAAGAATTAGAAATTCCGGTGGCTTCTGCTACTCCGGCTTTCCCTTCCGCAAATACTCCGATACCCTGCCTTTCTCGCCTATTCAACAAAAAGCCATATTCGCACCGAAAATGTTACGGATTCCAATGTTTCCGTGGACGATTTATCTCGGCAGTCGGATCCCCCCTATATACCGGAGTATAAACTTGTCCCAAGATAGGGAAGTAAAACTACTGTTGGTGGGTCGCACGATCCCCAATATTTAACTCAGTCTGTCAAGACTTTTTCAATTGCATCTCCTAGTTGTTAGGAAGAATCATATGTATAGTAGCGGTATTTTAGACCGGGAGTTGGCGGAACAGCTGACCCGTAGTTGTTACCACCGAAGCAAAATTGGCAGGATAGATGTAGGGCTTGATATCACCAGCCTAACTTCGTTTAATAACTCAATTTTATTATTACTGATTCTTTTTCTCATCGTCCCGAATCAAAAAGATCGGGTTCGCACCGATTTCGACCACGAATTGCTATTTCTCATCGAAACAGGTGGATTATGAATTTATTTTCGTTTTATTTGGTAGATTATCCTGCAGCATTAATCCCCAAATATCTCAGATTTCCGATCCAAACAAGTCACACATACACCCTAGTACAAACTCCCCGTCGTTGGGGACACCCCCGAAGAGCGGGGGATTTCGTTCCACTTCCCAGTAATTGTCTCGCTTTTCTAATAAGTTGCTGATTTGTTGGCACGGTCGAAGACACAGAATATTTATCCGGTTCGAAATATTCTCGACCAGTCAAAAAAATTTACTGTATCTCTACAAAATGATCTTTACAGAATTTCTTTCTTCGAGGTATTAGTAATGACTTTGGAGATCTGCTTCTAGGTGGGTGGATCAATAACTACCACCTAGACTAGTAGATGTTAAACTGCGAGAAAAAAAAATTGAATTCTGAAAGAATCGCATCTGTAAATTTCAACTAATTTTCATCTAGTAAATTCTCAACGTGAAACGTTTTCCAACGCCACGAGATCCGCGACACCGTAATCCTGAGCTTCTTCCGCCGACAAAGATACGTCTCTTTCCATGTCTTCGGAAATTATCCACAAGGGTTTGCCAGTTCTTTGGGCATAGACTTTGGTTATACAATCGCGTAGTTTCAACGCTTCTTCTGCTTCCATGACACATTCTCCGGCTTGTCCGTCGTAATATGAACTAGCGGGTTGATGAATCATCACCCTGATTAGATAACTCTAACTAAGGCTAACCGTACAAGCAGACATTTTTGCATACGGCTACCTTACACAATTGGCGGACTACTAAGGCCTGCTCAAATTGATACTCAAGCATCAACTCTTTGCGCCACGAAAATCCTCTGTTTCGTCATCGGCCTTTCACTCTTGTTGTACTAGGTACGCGAGGTATGTGGTATTCTACCATCCTTCCTTCTAGAGATAGTACTATGATGGTTCCGTCACTTTTTTGCGTTCGCAATCCCGAAGTTTGCTATGTATACCCCCAATGAGCAAAGGAATCAACATCGTTCGAATCTTCAATTTCCTTTTGTCAGGGAAGAATTGGGATTTTTCCATATCTGGTAGATCCAATATTTTCTATGACTTATGACGCTAAGATATATTATCGATGAAGAATCTAACACGAGCACGAGTTAAAAAATCTTTCTTGATTCCTCCTACCCTTTTAGTACTTCACCGCTTCAATTCCGGATACGTATGAAAAAAAAATTGCCAAGTACTGATTTGCCATGCTATTGTTACCTTAATGGAGCGAAGGCAAAACTATAATCTATACAAATCATTGGCGCCAAGCGTGGGGCAGTGCTATACGTCTGGTAATCTCTCCTCCAGCCAAAATGAAAGATCCCATTGAAGCAGCAAGTCCCATGCAAATAGTATGTACATCTGGCACAACAAATTGCATCGCATCATAAACAGATATTCCGGCTAATACCGCCCCACCGGGGGAATTTACATACAAGTACATATCTTTGGCTTGATCTTCACCATTCAGATACATCATGATACCAATAAGTTGATTGGCAATCTCGTCATCGACCTGTTGACCTAGAAAAAGAAGCCTTTCCCGATAAAGCCGGTTGATCGGGATAGGTTCATGTGACTCACGTTTGTTTTACTAACCCCCCCTCTGGAACCGTGTAGGTTTCGTTAGAAACATACGGCTCTGGCGACTTTTATGTGAAAGAAGAAAAACGGAATAAAAAAGCGAAGAAGGATAGATTTTCTTCCTTCCATTCCTCTAGTCCCGCACAAATTAGGCAATTCGCTTTTTCTTGTTCAAGTTTGTCTGGCCCGTTTTTTGCACATCTTGAACTATTTTGTAACTGGCAGTTGGTGCACCAACTGTGCTAATTTTTCTTCCCCACGCCAGTACATTTCTGTCCAACATCGAAGTCGTTTAATGCAAAGAATCTTTAGGCTCATCTTCTACCCCGAAGGGGGTTCCAACCACCACCCGTACATATGGGACAAGTAGTTTTTCTTCCCCTTCTATTTCTTTTTATATTTAACAGTCTCGAAAAAATGAATTTCTTTAAGTAGATTACCGTTCCAGTTATTAGTATTTCTGTTACGACCGATCTCTGGGATCGAGTGACCGGAGCCTAGACGATCTGTTCATATCAACTAGCCATGGATTCCGACAGCTTTCTATCAGATTTCTCTCACGCATTTGGTTACTGGTGGAGTAGTCAATTCCAAGCGAGGTATGTACAAATCGATCGATTACGAAACGGCGAAGACAGGTTTCACGAGATTCGATATGCCTGACGAGTCGCACTATACGTCAACCCAAACCGCATCCTCTTCCCCAGGTAGACGAAAGGGCACTTTTGGAACACCAATTGGCATGTAAAAATCATCGAAACATGGCGCGGTTACCTCCGAATTGGGAGCGTAAATGAAAGCTTAATCGGTAAAGATTAGCTTGTATCATATTATAACATGTTTGGCCGAGACGGCATGGGTCGCTAGATGTTCGATTACGGTAGATATTAGTGACTTTTAATGGGACCAATCTCTACATTGTTATATACAGAATGGAAATGCTAAAATATCCATGCCTTCATCCTTCTATGCAAGAGAAGTTGCTGGCTTGTTCTGCACAGCTACATCTTTTGGACAATCAAGTAGGTTGAACGGAGAAGAAAAAATAAGAAATGTTTTTCATCGAAGGGTAAAAATATCGCTCGTCTCTTCTTACCCATGTCGCTCTAATTACGAACCAGAATATTTATCCAAATGCTTCATGCAGCAAATCTTATGTCACTTCTTTAAGATGTAAGCCTCCATTGCGAGAAAGTTACCTGGCCATAATTCATCTTCAATATCCGAGAAAGGGGTTTTTCACGGGTTTGCCTTGGTATCGCGTTCACACCGTCGTATTAAATGATCCCGGTCGACTAATTTCTGTGCATCTAATGCATACTGCTTTGGTCTCTGGCTGGGCGGGCTCGATGGCTTCATATGAACTAGCTGTCTTTGACCCATCCGATCCCGTTCTTGATCCAATGTGGAGGCAAGGTATGTTTGTCATTCCCTTTATGACTCGGATCGGGGTAACAAAGTCATGGGGAGGTTGGAGTATTACAGGAGATACTGCAACGGACGCAGGTATCTGGAGTTATGAAGGCGTAGCCGCAGCTCATATCATACTATCCGGTTTGCTATTTCTAGCCGCTATATGGCACTGGGTGTATTGGGACTTGGATCTGTTTCGCGACGATCGTACGGGAAAACCATCACTAGATTTACCTAAAATATTTGGAATTCATCTATTTCTTTCTGGAGTACTTTGTTTCGCATTTGGAGCCTTTCACGTAACTGGTTTATTTGGTCCCGGTATTTGGGTATCAGACCCTTACGGATTAACCGGAAAGGTGGAACCTGTAGATCCGGCTTGGGGGGCCGAGGGTTTTGACCCGTTCATTCCGGGCGGAATAGCGTCGCATCACATAGCAGCGGGAGTTTTAGGTATACTGGCCGGATTGTTTCACCTTAGTGTTCGTCCTCCCCAGAGATTGTACAAAGCTCTACGTATGGGAAATGTAGAAACTGTGTTATCTAGCAGTATCGCTGCCGTATTTTTCGCCGCTTTTGTGGTTTCTGGAACCATGTGGTACGGCTCTGCCGCCACCCCGATTGAACTGTTTGGTCCTACTCGCTACCAATGGGATCAAGGGTACTTTCAACAAGAGATAGAAAGACGAATACGATCAGGCGAAGCCGAAAATTTGAGTCTATCCCAAGTTTGGTTGAAGATTCCGGAAAAATTGGCTTTTTACGACTACATCGGCAATAACCCCGCAAAGGGTGGGTTGTTTAGAGCAGGTGCAATGGACAATGGAGATGGTATAGCTGTTGGTTGGCTAGGCCATGCTGTTTTCAAGGATAGGGAAGGACATGAGCTATTCGTACGACGTATGCCGACCTTCTTTGAAACATTTCCGGTTGTATTGGTAGATGGAGAAGGTGTCGTAAGGGCTGATGTACCATTTAGACGGGCAGAATCGAAATACAGTGTTGAGCAAGTAGGTGTAACCGTAGAATTTTTTGGCGGCGAATTAGATGGTGCTAGCTTCAGCGATCCAGCCACAGTGAAGAAATACGCTAGGCGCGCCCAATTAGGCGAAATTTTTGAATTTGATCGCGCCACTTTGAAATCAGATGGTGTATTTAGAAGTAGTCCACGGGGTTGGTTCACTTTTGGCCACGCCACATTTGCTCTCATTTTTTTCTTCGGTCATATTTGGCATGGTGCAAGAACTTTATTTAGAGACGTCTTTGCTGGCATCGATCCCGATTTGGACGCCCAAGTCGAATTTGGTGCATTCCAAAAATTGGGAGATCCAAGTACCAAAAGACAAACTGTTTGAGATTTTTTCTTACAAATCCATTGGATTCAAAAAATGGAGTTACTTTTTCACTCCAGTTACTGATATTGGCTAGATTAAAAGAGATGTTTCATTGAAATTTAGTGAATTGCTGCAACTGAATACTTTTAACTACTTCGAAGTTAAACCAAAAAAAGGAAATTCTAGTAAAGTAATATCCCTCCAATTAGTATGAAAGATATTTTTAATAACACCATTTTACAGCCAAATCCATGGAAGCACTGGTTTACACATTTCTGTTGGTAGCCACCTCAGGTATAATATTTTTTGCCATTTTCTTTCGAGAACCTCCTAAGGTACCTAACAGGGGGAAGTAAAAGAATTTTTCTTCGCTTCATAAACACTTTTGAAACATCGACAGAATCATCAATACAAGTAAGATGAGACTAATTAGAGACCTTCCCTTTCAGTTTTTGGAAGGAAGGTCTCCCGGTCTAACTAATCTTCATGTTCCTCAAAAGGATCTCTTAGTTCTTCGGACGGTTGACCGAAAGCGGTATATAAGGCGTAACCGGTGAAGCTAACAAGTGAACGGGATGTAGAGATAGCGACCAAAGTTGCGGTTTCCGTTGCCATATAACCCAATAGATTTTGATTCCCACCCGTATAATAGTATACAAAGTCAACAAATTTCAACTAATTGAGCAGGCTCTATGGCTACAAAAGTTATTGATGAAACTCCTAGAGGTAAACCCAGAATCAGTTTTTTAGGAATGGTTTTGAAACCGCTCAACTCAGAATATGGAAAAGTTGCTCCCGGTTGGGGAACCACTCCCCTAATGGGGTTTTTCATGGCTTTATTTGCCATATTTCTAGTTATTATTTTGGAAATTTATAATTCATCCGTCTTATTGGACGGTATTTCGATTAGCTGGTAGAAAGCCTCCGAGCCCCGCCAATGCAACAGCAACGGCTAGAGACTTAAAAGGAGATACCGGGAATCGAAAAGGTAGTTAAATCGCGTAAACTTTTTCTTTTCAGGTATTTTGACAATATGGGTGTGTGACTCGCTGCAATTAATCCGATGCAATAAATAAAAGCAAGAAGTTCCTTACTTCATTTATTCGAACAATAGTTCTTCTACCCTGGCCGGGTAGCTGTTGAATGATTACTACCCGAAACGCAAGAAATATGTATTTACCAAAAAATTTCAAACTATGATTAATTCGCACCAATTTACCGTTTAAATTTCGTGACAACGTTGTTACCCAATACTGCTGACTCGGCAGTCAACTAAAAAAATTTTCACGAAATGCTTTTTAACCGGTTTTTTATTAGATTTCGGAGGTGAAAGTAAAATAAAAATGCGGGGCATCTCTTGGTCTGTATAATTTCGAGGTAATGGCAATAGAGGACCTGGTGCCCATCAGGTCTTCTTAGACACCAGCTAAGTATTTCGTCGAGATGTAGTAAAAATCTAAGGTTTCGTGAATATTCAATCAATCAGATCAGAACGAGGTAACCTCTATTCATTTATGTATCCCACTTTTTTTTTACTCTCCAGGGTAGATATGTCGATAAGATGAAAAGATTTCCCAAGACGCTAGTACCATCGGTTCTCGAATAAAGAAATAAAGGCTAACATGAGATTGAAGCGGGATTTCTTTCCGAGGCTGAGTCGCTATTTCTTTTCCCCATCGGTGAAGAAGTAAAAAAAAAAACAATGGTGGGGCTTTGACGCCTCTTCCAACTACCCATTTTCCCGTTCAAAAAATTACTAACGGAATGGACGGTGCTCGGAAAACGTTTTCGTCCAAGCTGTGTGAGATAAAATTTTCATGCGCAGTTTATGAAGAGGGAGTCACAAAGGCTTACCTATCTCACTAAGGTATATGATTGGTTTGAGGAGCGCCTCGAAATTCAGGCAATTGCTGATGATATTACTAGTAAATACGTTCCTCCACACGTGAACATATTCTATTGCTTGGGGGGAATCACGTTGACCCGCTTCTTGGTTCAGGTAGCTACCGGTTTTGCTATGACCTTTTATCACCGTCCGACTGTTGCGGAAGCTTTTTCTTCGGTTCAATATACAATGACTGAGGTAAACTTTGGCTGGCTTATCCGTTCTGTTCATCGTTGGTCAGCAAGTATGATGGTACCGGTGATGATTCTGCATGTATTTCGTGTCTATCTAACAGGGGGATTCAAGAAACCTCGCGAATTGACTTGGGTTACTGGAGTGATTTTAGCTGTATTAACTGTGTCTTTCGGTGTAACTGGATATTCCTTACCCTGGGATCAAATCGGATATTGGGCCGTCAAAATCGTAACAGGTGTACCCGAAGCCATTCCTTTGGTAGGATCTTCACTAGTAGAATCATTGCGAGGAAGTGTGAGTGTTGGACAATCCACATTAACTCGTTTCTACAGTTTACACACTTTTGTATTGCCGCTTCTTACTGCCGTTTTTACGCTGATGCATTTCCCAATGATCCGTAAACAAGGCATTTCGGGTCCTTTACAATTTATCCGTAAATTCGCGTGAGTAAGCCACATTTCTGTGTCAATGGGAGTATGTATTAAGAGAAGGGGATACCTCGTTTCTATTACCTAGAGAAATTGTTGTTTTGTTGCCGCAAATACTTACAGATGAAAAGTTCTGAGCGGATTGAATTATCACCCCGAAGTACCGGGATAATACAACTGAGACGCCGAGGAAAAATTGGATTATGGGAGTGTGTGACTCGTCGCAAAACAAAATATGTAGGCTACGCAGATATCAAGTCGGATACTCCTGCTGTGTCTCCCTTCCGACCCTTCTTTAGGATTAAGAATCGAAACTTGGATGTGGAAGCATCTTCCTAGAACTCAGAAAGTTGCTTGGAGAACTTTTACCATGATCGAACCAAATTAAAAGGCCTCACCAAACCCCAAATATCTCTCTATATATTCAGGATTACGTCAATTTCCTTATATACGGCTTTTGAGACGATGCATACATTTCTTCTGCATCAGTTACCAATTCTTTGCAGCAATAGTCGTCGGGGTAAAAAAACGATCTAAAGAAATAGGTGGCCAAAGCCGTAACGAGTTGAAATCCTAGACGAGTCATAGCTATTAAATATCTTGTCTAAATCAGGAATGACACGCTACGTGACGTATAGGATACAAGATAATCCGCAAAGCTTTCTTTTAAAGTTACTGAGCTGATTCGGATGAAAAGCCACGCCGCGGAATAACTCCTTTTCCCGTTCCTCCTCGTCTCGTCTTGCGGGATGGGGCAGTGGGGTATATGCTCGAGCCGTATGAGAAGAAATTCCCACGTTCGATTCTTACGGGGGAGTGAGGAGTCCATCCCAATAACAAAAAAACCTGACTTGAACGATCCTGTTTCGCGAGCGAAATCAGCTAAAGGTATGGGACACAATTACTACGGAGAACCTGCTTGGCCTAACGATCTTTTATATATATTTCCTGTAGTAATCTTGGGAACCATTGCATGTACCGTGGGTTTGGCCGTTCTAGAACCATCAATGATTGGTGAACCGGCAAATCCATTTGCGACTCCTTTAGAAATATTACCTGAGTGGTATTTCTCTCCCGTATTTCAAATACTTCGCACAGTACCAAATAAATTATTAGGTGTTCTTCTAATGGCGTCGGTACCTGCAGGTTCGTTGACCGTCCCTTTTCTCGAAAATGTCAATAAATTTCAAAATCCGTTTCGACGCCCGGTAGCCACGACAGTCTTCGCAATTGGCACCGCGGTCGCTATTTGGCCAGGTATTGGAGCAACTTTACCCATTGAGGGATCCCTAACTTTGGGTCTATTTTAGTTTTTTTTTCCTTTTTCACTTTTCGCAAACCTGGAAGATGATTGGGCCCGGTCTAGGGAATAATTGCTACAGAGCAAGATTTCCCTAGACTCATTTGTTTTTGAAATGTCGATTTTTCTGGTTAATCAATTTTTATTTTTTTACGTCAAAGTAATCGGAAGTCAATCTCAATTTCCCAATTCTTTTTAACTTAGCTGTTTTGTTTCTATTTGCACATAATAAGTCACCGTCAAGCAATTTCCTTTATTTCTTACACTTCTATAACTCCTGACACGTGAGAGACAATTTTGAGAAGAGGAAAAATAGAATTTATTTTCTACTGATTCCACTTATTGATACCCAGTTTTTTGCTGGGTAATTCTTTAGCGAAACGCTCCCACAGAGCTTTGGATACCTGATCCACAGATTTTTTTCCGAAATTCTTTATTTTTGATGAATCTTCTCGGCTATAATTAAGCGAATCAGCTATTGTGTGTATTTCGGCCCTTTTAAGACAATTAAAAGCTCTGGCAGGTAATTCTAGTTGATCAACAAACGTATTTTCAGGAAGCTTTCCCTCTTCTAGTTTACTCACGTTACCGAATTGCAATTGTAAAGACGGCGATCCCGTTGAATCGGAAAAATCTTCATCAACTTTGATGGGAAAGACGGCTCCGTACTTCACGTCCAAAAAAGGGGTTGGCAAGTCTATGAGTTTTTCAGAAGCTTTGCTAAGTGCTTCGTGCGGTGTCAAACTACCATTAGTCCATATCTCGATGAATGATATTTCCCGTGCCGCTCTACCGTTTCCGAAGAGATGAATACTATAATTCACGTTTTGGACAGGCATGAATACGGCATCGACGGAAAATTGTCCATCTCTGCATCCATTTGAATTTTCTATGCGATATCCGCAGTCTCTTTCAATTTTTAATTCAATATTTAAAGATACTTGTTGGGTAATAGTAGCTATGTATTGCGAATTGTCAATTGTTTTGATACAAGGCGGCAATAGTGTATCACCCGCAGTTACTTCTTTAGGACCCGTTACAGATAGAAATGCCTCTTGAATATCATTAGAATCACTCTTAAGTACAATCTCTTTTGGATTAGCTAAAACATCATGTATTGTCTCTTAAATACCCGTTATTGTAGAATACTCGTGCACAACTTCGCGAAATTTGGCATGTGTTATGCTCGTCCCTCCAACCTCTTGTGGCAAGGCTCTGCGCATGGCAATTCCCACAGTACTGGCTTGGCCTCTCTTGAAGGGAGATACGACGAAACGACCATGGTGAAGCCGCTTACCTTCTGTTTTTGATTCGAGGCATTTCCATTGAATTGCCTGGATAGGGGCCGCTGTTTCGTTCTTGAGCATAAGGAAATACCTCTTTCTCTTTAATGTGACTAATTACTGCCTAGACGCGTCTCTTTCTGGGAGGTCTACAACCATTATATGGCATAGGAGTCACGTCACGTACAAAACTGAGAATTATGCCGCTTCTGCGAATAGCCCGTAAAGCGGTGTCTCTCCCTGGTCCAGGTCCGCTCATCATAACTTCTGCCTGTTTCATACCTCTATCCATTGACCCCCGAATCGCATTTTCGGCCGCAGCTTGTGCGGCAAATGGTGTACTTTTGCGTGTTCCTTTGAATCCGCAGGCACCGGCGGAACACCAAAGAATTACTTATCCTCGAACGTCCGTAACGGTAATGATAGTATTACTAAAGCTTGCTTGGATATGAATAACTCCCTTCTGAACTACGCGCTTCCCCCTACGTGAACGAATTTTTTTTGAGTTGCTTAACATAATTGATTGATTATTCATATTCGAAAGCTATGGCTAATTGATACTTCTCTTTATATTTAATTTTCTTCACCCCTGCCTCTGCTTGTGCTTCGAGTTGCAACAAATTACCATGATTCGTCCACGTCTACGAATCAATCGACATTTTTCACATATCTTCCGAATGGAAGCGCGAATTTTCGTATCTACAACCTTGAATTTATTATATAAATCTATTTATAGATTTGATACATGTTTTCTTTTTCCTCGAGTTGAATCAAGATAAGAAGTTGGACAAGTCGGTAACTGAAAAAGAAATATATCTATATAACTGATAGACCTAGTGAGGAGGACCTAATAGGGACCTAGTGAGGACCTAATGGGGACCTAATGGGGGCCTAATGGGAGCCTAATGGGGAGGAACCTAGTGACTATTGCTTGTATGCTTGTTTCTGAGGCGATAGATGATGCGTCCCTTTGTAAGATCATAAGGACTCAACTCGGTTCTTACCCTATCTCCTGGTAGTATTCTTACGTAACTGCGTCAGATCTTTCCCGATATGTGAGTCAAGATTTGGCATCCATTATCCAAACACACACGAAACATGGCATTGGGGAGAGATTCTGTAACTGTACCTTCCATGTCAATGAGATTCTGTTTCTTCATCATTCAAAATAAGTAAACCTCCTAAACGACTTTCAGGTTTCTCTAGGAAGATTCCTACAATTTATTTCGAAACCTAGTCATCATGTTAAAAATAACTAATTTTTTATTCCCTTAAACTGTCTAATTACCAAATGTGGCGCAGAATTTCCCCCCCAGTTTTTCTTCGTCGAGCTTCCCGATCTGTGATAAGTCCGTAAGATGTCGATAAAATCGTAATTCCCATTCCCCCCAGTATTTTTGGGATTCTTTGACGATCGTAATAGATTCTCAAGCCTGGTTTGCTAATGCATCTGATAGCCGCGATGTAGGGCTCCTTTTTTTTCCCAAAATACTTCAGCCTGACATCTGAAAAATTCTTCCCATTTTCCTTGTGTTCCACGACGCTTTTTAGAAAACCTTCTTCTAATGATATTTGTGCGATACTTCTAGTCATTCTAGTAGCAGGTATTCTGGTCATAGCTTTTCTTTTTGTGTTCGCATTTCTTATTGCAGTAACTGTGGTGGAAATAGCGTCGTTATTCGTGAAATATCAATCAGTAGTTGTTATAGTTATTAATATCAAAATAGTTCCTGACATCTCTCCTTTCTTTTCTGGTTAAAATCTAAGTGAGGTTCGAGGCAGGAAAGAGATTCTATCCCATCTACTCCCTTTTATTAACTATTGTTTTATTCCCTGTTTGACTGAATTTTATACATTTGGGATACTTTCTATTTGAAATTTCTGCTTCTTCACTTCAAACCCAAATTTTTATGAAAATTTGGGTTTGAAGTGAAGAAGCAGAAATTGTCGACCCGGATTCATCTTATTTATTCGCTGTTGTAACACTTCAGGGGCTAACGAGACTATTCTGGCGAAACTATATTCTCTCAATTCTCTAGCTACTGGACCGAAAATCCTAGTCCCTCTGGGATTTCCTTCGAGGTTGACGGCAACGGCTGCGTTATCGTCAAATCCAAGGACCATTCCGTTGCGTCGTTTTACCCCTTTTCGGGTGCGCACTATCACCGCCCGAACCACTTCTGATCTTTTCAGAGACATGTTGGGTACGGCTTCTTTGACTACGGCAATGATGATGCTGCCCGTTCCTGCGTATTTGCGGTTGCCGCTTCCTAGTACTCGGATACACATCGATTTACGGGCCCCGCTATTGTCTGCTACATCTAAATAACTTTGAATTTGAATCATTTGATATTGGTAATAAGGGGAAGTAGTACGTTTAGTTATATATCATTTATTTGTATATATAGCTATTTATGCAGTTATATACATATTATATTCTGACAAATAAAAAAAAATATGTTCGACACACACACACACGCACAAACGGAAGGGAGGGGAAAAATTAAATTACTAAAACCTCGGCGATACCAAGGCAACAATTAATGAGATATATCTACTTCAGACATTTGTGTCTCATATGTTGTTACCGGCGTAACCGGCATAATCGCTGAGCTACTTGAGTGATTTGTCAATTTATTCATGAGAAATTTTTTTCGTTGCGGTAGATGTGACAGGAAGGGAAACAATACTGATTACTGGCCCCACACTTCTGTATCTCCAAAATATTATCGGGAAGATTTGCAGGTATTGCGTCTCGCAATCATTACAAACATTACTATCCTCCCCCCACTATTTCGACAAAAATCACAATTTTTCGGAAATAACGAGTCGAGTGGGTATAGGCATCTTGTGCGCAGCCATCGTCATAGCAGCCTCAGCCACATCTTCTGGGACTCCACCTAATTCATAAATTATTCGACCCGGTTTAACTACAGATACCCAATATTCCGGAGATCCTTTGCCCGAGCCCATACGCGTTTCGGCTGGTCTCATGGTGATTGGTTTATCAGGGAAGATGCGTATCCAGAGTTTCCCACCCCGACGAGCGTGGCGCGTTATTGCCCTTCTTCCCGCTTCTATTTGTCTAGCTGTAATCCAAGCAGGTTCGAGGGCTTGAAGGGCAAATTTTCCGAACGAAACTACGTTGCCGCGACTGGATATTCCTCTTAATCTTCCCCTATGTTGCTTACGGTATTTAGTTCGTCTGGGGTTGCAATCGATGCTAGCAAAATCTATTCATCTCTGCTGCAGAACCGGACATGGAAGTCTTCTCCCCACCGGCTCCTCGTAAATCCAATACCACTTCTTACTTCTCGCAAATCAACTGACTGCTAGCTTTCGTGTCGCTTCGTCCGTTTCTTAGTCATTTTTTTGTTTGTGAAAAACAGGTATTATTCAGTATTAAGTCTACGAGCGAGAATGAGCTTTATTTCACAAGTTTTTTCTCCCAGCCCCAAACCTGTAAGCTTCTATCGCGATCCCATTTACCAAATCTTGCCATTCACGGACTGAATGAAATTTGGAAGTCTTCTCGTTATTTCAATCTCTTTGAACAGACGTTTAGGTTCTCCCCCTCGGCAACGGAGCTAGAGTATCGCATTCCACTTCAGTTTTGTCAAGTTAATATTCTCAGCATTTATCAGCTTGAAGCTCCCCCTCAACTGTCTTGTAATCACGCTGCATAATGTAACCTTTCGAGAGTTAGGCGGTTAACCATACGACTAATTGCGGAAAAGCGGCTTGAATTACTTCGACTTTTCCGGAATTGCCATAGAATGATATTGTTTTCAGCTTTTCCATAGAAGAGATTTTCACGGATGAAAATTGTCTTTGCGGTGAAATTATTTTGCTCCGTATTGGAGATTCACTTATTGAATTGAATAGAGTACTCATCGACAGAAGAGAGGTTTAACTATCAATTAGGTATTTCTTTCTATGGTCAAAGAGATGTTTCTTGAACGAGTCGCCCACTAAGCATAGCAGATATATTTCGAAACTTGGAAGAAAAAAGATTGAAACTGAAATGAGATGAAGCTATCCTGTTTTACATCAAGATTTCTCGAATAGTTTTTTTTTACATTGCAGAGGAATCAATGAGTATCTCGAAATATCCAGGTCTTTATACCTAAAACTCCATGAATTGTCTGAGCCGGATGGTAACAATAGCTTATATTGGCTTTGATCGTTTGAAGAGGAACTCTACCTTCTCTAGCCCATTCGACGCGAGCCATTTCACTACCATTTAGACGTCCGGCTATTTGTATCTTAATGCCTTTACCACTGGTTCTTCCAGCCAGTTCAATGGTTTTTTTCATAGTTCGTCGAAAAGGAACTCTACTTCTTAGTTGCAAGGCAACATGTTCCGCCAAAATTTTTGGTTCTCCATACGGTTGAATAACACTAATTAACGTCACTCGGAGATTTCGACTTTCAAGCCCTAACATGTCTCCTAGATCACTCTTCATTTGACTAATTCCTAAACTCTGTTCTTCAATTAGTAAATCGGGAAATCCGGTATGTATATCAATCTGAATAAGATCTGTCTTTCGATGGATTTCAATATGCCCAATTCCGCCGTAACTAGAAACATTTTTCACATGTCTCTGAATATATTTCTCAACAAAATTGCGTATTTCTCTATCCCTTCCAAGAAACTTCGGGTAATCCCTCTTTTGCGCGAACCGATAAGAATAATGCTTCTAACTTACACCGAGTCGAAAACCAAGTGGATGAATCTTTCGTCCCATATCTATCTTTCCTCAATTCGAAATTAAATTATTTTTTTTTTATATATTTTTTTTGCTCCTCAATATATGTTAATTAGTCCTCAATTAATATGCGTGTCTTTCCTACTTTCCGACAAAATTTGAATTTAATTTAACAGATACTTCACACGTGGGTCTTTTTATTGGATAGCCACGCCCCTGAGCTCGCGGACGAAACCTACGCAGGGATGTGGAGTTATTTACCCAAGCCTCCTCGATGAACAAGTTGGATTTCTTTAATCCAAGATTAGTACTTGCATTTGCAGCTGCGGAAAGAACCAACTGTGATACGAGGTAACATGCTCTGTAAGGCATAAATTCGGGTGATACAAGTGCTTCTTCGTACGAACAATTTCGTATTCGATCGATAATACGTCGCATCTTGGTAACTGACACGCGGACATTTCTTTTCACAGCTCGTGCCCCGACCCGCGATTTCTTTTCGTTTTCCATAACATATAATTTCCTAGTTATCGACGAGATCCTTTATCGTTTTTGGCATGTCCCCTAAAATTTCGGGTGGGTACAAATTCTCCCAGTTTATGACCTACCATACGATCAGTTACATAAATAGGCAAGTGCTCCCGCCCATTATGGACGGCAATAGTATGACCGATCATAATGGGGACTATTGCAGAAGCACGAGACCAAGTTGTAATCAATTTTCTTTCTTTTCGTACGTTAAGATTTTGAATTTTTCGTATCAAATGCTTAGCGACGAAGGGACCTTTTTTTGATGAACGTGCCGTGGATAGTCACTCCTTTCTTAACATTTCTACTTATCAAGAACCTCTGCGTCGACGAAGTATGAGAGGATTGCTACATCTCTTCCCGCTACTTCTTTTTCCAAGCGCGACGTGTCCCCAAGGGGTTGATGGTTTTTTCCTACCGATCGATGTCCTGCCCTCTCCCCCCCCGTGGGGATGATCCACGGGATTCATGGCCGAACCTCTCACCTTAGGTCTCTTTCCCAACCACCGCTTGGATCCTGCCTTTCCTAAGTCTTTGTTATTGATATCTATGTTTCCGACCCGTCCTATACTCGCTAGACAATCTTGAGATACCAATCGAATCTCGCTGGAAGGTAATCTCGGTGTAGCTAGTTGACCTTCTTTGGCAATTATTTTTGCTACTGTACCAGCTGCTCTAACTAATTATCCACCTTTCCCAGATTTTAATTCTATATTATGTATAGCAGTACCTAGAGGTATTTTGGTCGAAGTAGATCCCCCTTATTCGTAGTGTTCCTCTAATGAAGGCGATTTGGGAAGACCCCTTCCCAAACTGTACAAGCCCCTCTCGGGGCATACAGCTTTCCGGATGCAAGAAAAATAGAAGTGAGATATCGCGCTTTTGATAGAGACAAACACTTATTCAATAGAATCGCTCTTTGTCGAAGTAAGAGCAAGTAATATTCGGTTCATTTCTACTACATCCTTGGCTTTTCCGACTTTCGCCTGCACCTGGCTTTTCTCAGTATTTCTCAAGAATTTGGCAACAGAATTGACGACTTCAATGATTCGCGCCAACATTATTTAATGTTCAGGATAACTTAGGAAACGTTCCTTTCCCGGTATTTACTTTATAGAATTGCATCTTCGTGCATCTCTTCTATATGTCACCCTGTAGTTTCGGTATTGCCTCTGACCGTCAACCCGAATCGGTTCCTTTCTTCTTCACTTCCAATATAATATGTTATTTGAAGAAAATTACCCCCGTTTATTGCCCTAATTTTGAGACTATTTACTCGTTTCCATATTATCTTACCCCTGCAAATTGATGTATTTCTGATTGTCATCAAATTATGGCACACGCTGCTGTCCCTAGTTGGTTATCCCAATAAGGTTTACTCCAAAGTTTGTGCGAACTTCAAAGTAGTGCCGGGTTTGCGGGTCTATCCTACAACCCAATCGATTAATTTCTGAACTCGCAAATCATCTATTCAACTCGCGCTCAGAGGTAAGGCATTTCCTACTGAAATAGATGCGTCAAGGCCAGATGTAATTACGTCTCCAATCTTTATTCCCCGTGCATGCAATATATATCTCCTCTCACCATCTTTGTAATTGACTAAACAAATGAATGCGTTGCGGTTGGGGTCGTACTCAATACTTGCTACTCTTCCAGCAATATCCAATTTGTTTCTGCGAAAATCGATTTCGCGATACAGACGCTTGTGAGCACCACCCCTGTGTCTACTGGTTATTATTCCCGTACTGTTACGCCCATTTCTAGATATTTTTCCGTGAGTCAATTTTCTACAGGGTTTGCATACTGTTGCTTCCGCGAGACGTAAGGTGGCGGGTCTTCGGGTATTCGGAGTATATGCTTCATACAATCACATAGCCATACTTCTTTTTCCTTTTCAACTATAGAATTTTTTCTTCTGGGGAAAAACAAAATAAGAAAAAAAATTCCTAAGTTTCACCCAGAAACAATGGGATAAAATAATTTTTTTTTAGTCTAACAATCATTTTCCTGCGGCTCGTGAAATTCGGGTTCACTTTATTTCTTTTCTTTTCACTTCTACTTGTTATTCGACTACTGTTTGTACCTTTCACCTCGACGTCAAAGAATTGCTCAATCCAATTCTTCATTTCAGTTTTAGTTAGTTTTGAATCTACTTGAAAAGTATATTGATTCTGCTGCAAGAGACGAATAGATTTTTCACTAACTATTTGATTTTTTAACTTATCCGTAGTATCCCTCTCACTTTGCTTTCTATTTTTCAGATAAATTTATCAAATCTATATATTTGAACACAATTCCTGTATAGTTTACTAGTTTCTCCTCTGCTATTGCCGGGTTTGAATCACTATTATCTTCTTAGCAATTTTTTTTTTCTTTGCCAATGTATATTCCTTTTATTGCTATTGCTGCATCCAACAGGAGTTGAACCTGTGAATTCGCCAATTATGAGTTGGGTGCTTTAACCGTTCAGCCATGGATGCCAATTAATGGTAGGATCTTTATTTGTTAAGCATTATTATAGCCGCCCCTTGGGAACGAAGAAAGTCGCAATTCGTCTCTTCCGCCTATCGCATGTGCCTATCAATAGTTGTTGAAAGGATTCCCTAGAAAAAGGACAGACAAGCAAGAAGGAATTTGATACGAAACCCCTGGCGGGAAATGAAAACAAATGATGAGGGATTCCTCGAGAAGTTAACAACTATTCTTCGCATCGAGTGATTATTATTTCAGGAAAAATGGATTTGAGACATACACGAGGAAGGTTCTGGGAGCAATACCAGTTATGAATCTCCTCCGAACCGGGAGCCGTGTGAGGTAAGAATTTCACGCACGGTTCTGAATGAGCGGAAAGATCGAAAATCTTCTTTTCGACTCTGACTCTCCTACACCAGTCGTTGCTTTTTTTTCCGTTACCTCTAAAGTAGCAGCTCCAGCTTCATTTACACGACTCTTTGGTCTAATGTTTCCACACTTCTCTAATGAGTGGCATATCGCGGTGGGATTATTAGCTACTTCTAGTATGATAGTAGGAAATCTAATTGCCGTTACTCAAAGAAGCGTAAAACGTATGCTAGCATATCCTTCTATAAGCCAAATTGGATATATCATGATTGGAGTACTTGCTGCAGACTCGGGGAACGGTTATGCAAGTATGATAACTTATACGTTTATCTATATACTCATGAATTTGGGAACTTTTGCTCGTATCACCCCATTTGGTTTACGAACCGGAACTGATAATATCAGGGATTACGCGGGATTATACATGAAGGATCCTGTTCTAACATTCTCTTCGGTTTTACGTTCACCATCCCTAGGGGGTATCCCTCCACCATCCGGTTTTTTTGGTAAACTCCATCTCTTTTGGCATGGATGGAAAGCTGGTTCGTACCCATCAGTTCCGGTGGCGCTCGTCACAAGTGTCATTTCCATCTATTATTATCTAAAAATAATTAAATTAATGTTCACCGGGAAGAATGGGAGGAGCGACACACCCATAACTTCTGGACGAAATTCATTAGTTTCTCCATCAATTCCAATTTTGAAAAGTTCTCTCGAAATAGCTATGATCATTCGTGCACTAGTATCAACCCTATCGGGTATATTCATAGATCCCATTATCGAAATCACACGGAATACCTTCTTCTAGACCCACTTCGAATTGTGATACGAAACTTCTTTTTCTTGTTTTTCCAAATGATTTGTATGAAAAGCTGGTTCTGTTATCCTAACTAGTCCGTCTATGCAACTTACGAAATAGTTATATCTTCTTCGGTAATTGATCCAGGCATTCTCCTATCTAGCTTGTACTTGTCTTTTCATCACTTGATAGTAAAATGATCCCCTGTCTATTCCGGAGGAGATATAAGTATTTCTGCGCGGTGCACAGCTGGAGTTGCACAGTAACAACCCACGCCGTTACATCCAGCCGAGTATTTAGGTTAAGAATGCCCCCCCCCCTGTTTTTTTTTTATTCATGTGGTATTCTTTCATCGATTTTGACGAAAAGACTTGCTTGCGAGACAAGCGTGGGCTTGTCAGGCCGTGAGAAGAAAAGTCTCTGTACGAGGAGGGAATCGAATACCGCTTCAGGGACAATTGATTGCGGGCGGGACTCGATTTGAACCCTTGTCCATGTCAGTATAAACTGGAACCTTACCACTACCTGAAGAATCAATGAATAATCGAAAAGGTTTGCGGATTTCGTTTCAATCTTAGTGGAGTCTCCCAGTTAGTAAATCCGGCAAAAAAGAAATGAAAATTCGGTTTAGCGGTTGACAGGACTGGAGAGATATTTGTACAATTGAATTGGTTCGCGTAACTCCATCACGTTCTTTTGCTTCGAAACAAGGGTAGGCACACCAGACACGAAACGGAGTAATGCGTAGTACGGAGGTTCGAATCCCCGCGAGGCGTCCGGAGCAGAAGTCGTCTTGCATTTCTGGAAGAAGTCTCCCGACCCCTTTCTTTCCACCAACCCCGCCCGGCGGGTAAGTTCTATTTGGTCAATCTCCATTCTTGCCTTTACAAACGAAGTGGCGCTGAAAACGCATCTCCGTATCGAGAGACGGGTGGGTCCTGTTGCATCGCTTCGGTGTCCCCCGAAGCTAAATCTATCAAAAAGAAAGGAAATCCTTGGGAAATTTCATACTCTTTAGTATCCAATCCGTAAAACTGGAATGTAAATCCTTGGATTGTTGACTACTAAGACTCTATCTCCTCATTCTACGGAGGTTCATGGGTAGGTAAGTTCGTGAGTCCCACCTTTTCTTTTTTTCTCTTTCCAAAACAAGGATGAGGCGGCAAAAGATATTGGGTCTCATCCCAATACAGTACTCAAGGAATAATCTTACAGAATAGAAGAGAAAGGAACGGCTGATACTGATACACAAATGTGATTCGTTTCCAAAAAACTCGAATGTGAATGAGATGGACCGAAAATCCTAGTATTTCAGGATCTTGAAAACCCATCCTTGTTTTGTTTCCGAAGGACTGAAAATCCTTGAGATGGGACTAAAAATACCATTCCTAAACCGACCGAGTATCTGGTTAGATACCCCTAACCAGATACTCGGAGTTTCCATTCCAATTTTTAGAATTAATGATTTAAATTATTCCTCGAGCAGTAGGTGAATAAAATGCTCTATCTCCAGTCAAGGTAGAGCTATACTCGGCTTCGGCGTACTCCCTACGCCGACTCCTCCCAAGAGAAAATACAAGGTCCCAGGCAAGATAGAAGGGAGATTTCTTTTGAGGATGATTGATTGCGGGCGAGGAGGGATTCGAACCCCCGACACCGTGGTTCGTAGCCACGTGCTCTAATCCCCTGAGCTACAGGCCCCGCCTCTACTGGATCCGTTCCGGGATCCACTTGGACTGGACTAGAACCAAATTGTTTCCCCCCCCCCCACCCATTCCATCTCTTCTGTCGGTAGAGACGCATAAGCCCAGGATTCCCTTTCATTGGCTTTTTTTTTTCTCGCCGAGTCAGGAGTGGAAGGAAAGATGTGCTAGATCACTAGATGGAGTTCCGCATAGAGACGAACCCTACGATAACGAAGGCCATCCCACTT